AGAATAAAAAATTATCTAACATTGCAATTTTTATTTTTCTTTGTTGCAAAAAAGTGACACTGAAAACATTCTAATTCAAGAATTCGTAGAAGCTATCGGGAAAAATTACTATTGGCACTTGTATAAAATTTCTGATTATCTAACTCTATTACGCGATTTTGTGTTTTGGGAATCTCGAGAAGTCTACTTAACTAGTATGGAAAAGTTTGCTGCTGGAGAATTGAGTGGATCGGAATTTGTAAATACGGTTTATTATACCATTTTAGCTGACAAGCGAGAGTCTACAACTTTAGAAACTGATTTCGAAAAGCAAGCAAGATTAGAATTAAATCCAGAAATTTTTCAATTTTCAAAAATTATTAAAGATTTTGAATTTGTTTTGAGCATTTTTGATGAAGAAGAACCTGAAATCAGTTCTATTACAGAAGATGAATTAAGAGCAATCATCAAAAAGGAGTTACCAAAAATTCAAAAGTATTTTATCGATAGAAGTTAATGAAAAACGTCATAAGAAATAATATGTTATTATTTCTTATGATATTGATGATAAGTCTTTAAAAATTTATTCCGCATTTCGAAATTTTGCATTTTTATCAAAAAGCTCCGACGGCTATCGAAAATATTTGGTTTAACTTTGGGGTTTTGATAATATGCATAAAACCCAGTCCCACGAAAATAATTCAATGCATCTTTTTCTTCATGCGATAACAAATTCATATGCATGCTCGGCGGGAAAATTGGTCGTAAACTTTGTAATTTTTTCTGAGCGGATTTACAGAGTTTTGTTTTCTCGGTTTGATATTTCACACGCTCGGCCCAATCTGGGAAAAATTCTCTTAATAAATTTGGTGATATTGAATTTTTATCAAAGCTTTGACTTCCAGCGCGACAAGAAATAGTTTCTTTTCATTTTATAGCATTGCCTCCCGAAGAATAAAATGTCAGTACGATAGTTAGTGTATGTAAAAATTATTATTTAAAAATATAAATCAACATTTTATATGAATACATTTTTTTAATATAAAATATTAATCTATAGTATAGATAAGTAGCATTATAATGTAATCATGAAATTTAATAAGCAACACTTAATCGAGTTGATTCAATATTCGAATTTATTAGCTAGTGAAGGAAAATCTTTGTTTAAAACTGATCCTGAAAAAAATCGCCAATTCATTAAAAGTATGGTAGTTATAAGTGATGGTATTTATTGGGAAAATCGGCAAAATTTTTTAAATCTTCTAGAAAAATTTCTGGATGGTAAAATTGACGGAGAAGAATTTACTTCGAGCTTTTTTAAAATATGGCGGTCCAATCGAGATTTAGCAAGAGTTTATGCGAAAGACATAAAATTAATACAAGATTTTCAATTTAATCCAAAAACAATTGGATTTTCTTCTTTAACCGCTCAATTATTTTCAGTTTGTGACTCATTTGTTCTAGTTGAAAATGAAAAAGATTTAGAATATCTAAACGAAGTCGGTGGATTGGATGAAGATAGTCTTCGATATTTTGTGAAAAAATATTATCTTGAAATGAAGGAATATGATTAATCTTTGAATGGAAATTAAATTATTTATACTATGAAATATTAAATTTATTTTATTTATTATTTTTAATACCATAAATAATTTAATTTCAAATGTTGAAAAATTTGGTGGGAGTCTTGTATTTTTCTGAGAACTATTGTAGACTAAATTTTAAGAAAATGAGAAAGCCAAACCCAGTTTGAAAGTCGGGATATAGCTCAGCTTGGTAGAGCGCTTGCTTTGGGAGCAAGATGTCGTAGGTTCAAATCCTACTATCCCGAATATCTTTTTCAATAATTAATTCTCATTATTTACTATTTTGTTTAGAAATCAATTTAATCGACAGTAAAACCCGATAGTTAGTTATTCAGAAGTTAAATGATTGATTTTTTTGGAAAGGATATTGATAGAATTTGATTTATTCTTTACAATCGAAGTATTGCATGATTAAAATTTAATTTCACGATATCTTATTAACTTAATACCAATTCAAAATTACTAATGAGTTTAGACGACAAATTTATTCCGATTCAAACTGGGTTTTCCCAGATAATCGATAGCTTTTTCAAAACAATAGCAAGATTATTTGGTTATCCAGGAAATCCTGGAATGCCAGGTAGTTACGATTTTTCAACTGAAGTATCTGCTCGATCAAAGTTTCTTGAGAATCTTCCATCACATCAAACTTTTTGGCCTCCAATTCAACGACCAGAAACATGGTTTGAAACCATATTTGGACCATCGCCTAAAATTGATGCAGTTCCAAGATATGTCTATGAAAACAGAGAAGAAGGATTTTATAATTTTTTTATTGAAAATTATAAAAATATTTATTTTTTACCCAACTGGTTATCAGAATTTCTTCAAGTACGCTTACATCTTTGTTTAGATTTGACTCTCTTAGAAACTATTCGTGAGGTATTCTTTATAGGCTTGGTGATTTATTCTCAAATTGTGATATTACGAATAACTTTATCATGGTTTATTTCTATCAATCCTTATACAGTTCCATGGTGTTATCTAGTCGCTGCCGTTGATTGGACCGAAGAAGTTTTACAAGGACTGGTACCATCGATTCTTGGAATCAATGTGACAGGAAGTATTTTTTTAGGGATTCTTGGAGTACTAGCAGATAGTTTAAATCATTTGGTATTTACAATGCCATTTTTACCAAGTGAAGCAGAAGAAAGTAAAGTAATACTTCAGCAAGAAATGAAAGATGTTTTAGTTTTTCATTATTTACCAATTTTGTGGTACCGTCATCCAATTCCAAATGAAATCAGAGAATTTTGGTATAATGAGCGGCCAGAAATATTAGATTATATGCAAAAAGCTTATAAAGATTTAGATATTCAATTTTTCCCTGACAGTGTCATTCAGGAGTTGAATCAACAAAAATTAAAAACAGATTTACCGCAAATTCATGATTCTCTACTAGCTACAAGTAATTACTTAAGTCATATTCTATTCACAGAGATATTAGCAAATGAACATCTTCAGAATTTTGGTATTCATAATTTAGATAACTTGAATATTTTTCAATCTTGAAAAAATCTAATAATTTTCGAATTATTAGTATTGATAAGTACTTGAATATATTATTGAAGCTAAAAATGGGTGAAATGAAGAATTTTGATCAGGAATTCTTCATTTCACCCATTTTTTTGAATTCTCGAAACTGCTTTTTCATCGATTTCTGAAGAATGTTTGTCGCTTCTTATTTGAAATTTTCATGACTGCTGGACTATAAAATTTTTTAATAAATGGAAATATTGAGAATCAGTTTCCCAGTATCACTGATTATCCAATAAAGCCTACTATTTTCTTAGTTTTAATTTCTTTTCATCAGTTAAAGATTGTGATTCAGAATCTTTGAATTTTAAAGATTTTCACTGGTCCTATTTTGTATCTTCTAAAAATTTCAGACTGGGGTGGAGATCGTTGATTTTTGAATTTAAGACTAGGAATGGAATTCCAAATATGCTCTCAGCGGCGAATTCAGGACTCTATAACTAAACTTGATTTATTTTCGGAAAGAATTGAAAATCAGAAATCAATTAACTTTCTGATTCTTTCTTAAGTTCCAGTTTCAACTCTTCTTTTAATTCAGCCTTTAATCTTGCTTTGAACTTGAGACTAGCAAGACTTGTATTTTCGACTCTTAACTTAAGTCTGACTCCTTACTGATTTGAAAGTCAATGAAACTATAAACTATTGAAACAATTCTCATTTTCAGGCTCATCATTTTGGAAATATTCCTGCATTTTGTAACTCTTTGCGAAAAACCATCGATCAATTAAAGTATTTACTGGTTTTTGGTTCAGTTCTGTTTCTAGATGACAAAATTTTAACAAATATCCATTATCTTTTTCGAGATAGTATTTTATTGGTTTCTCAATATTTTCCATTGTTAATTATTTGACAACTATCCCTAAATTTGGTGGGTATAGGAAATTAACTTTATTCTCTTCCATTACTATGAAAAGATATTTATGTGTGACTACCTGAAGAATATATTTTCGATCATCATCACAACTGACATTGACATCAATTCAATTGTTGGCAATGTTCTCAAGTTCATGAAATTAAAAATCAAAATCAATTTTTTTTCAGCTTCATAATTCCTTTCTATTAAAAGTAAGTTTAATTATCAGAACGACTTACGATAGGGTTAAGGTGTGGAATCTTTATCTAGCATCCTATCAAATTTAATTTCTATTGATTACTGCCTCTTAGACTAAGAACTATAGATTGTGGAAAAGTTTGTTAAAATTTTTTTGATTAATATCTTTGTGGGATCCATACTCTTATAACTTTTATCCATTAATCGACCAAATTGAAAAATATTTTTGTATCGAAGATTCATTAACTGCTCCGATAATTCATCACTCGAGATTAACTATCGAATAATTCATCTTTCTATCTTAAGACTTTATTTAGGATTATTTTACTTAATCCTAAATCAATAAAAAAATTATTTTTTCTAACTCGCAGTAAGATAACTTTATTCGTTAGAAGTTGACCTTTTCCAACCTTGTTTTTTTGAAGTCGGTCGAGATTAAAAGAGTATCCACGAAACTAATTCTATCCAATTGACAATTAACAAAGCGAGTTGAAGTGATATTAGATTTGTTAATTGGGCAATCTGATAGTTGACAATCTGTAAAAGTGCATTGCATAAATAAGCATTTATAAAATATTATGTGATTAAATTGACAGTTTAAAAACCGACAATCCGCGAATCCACTGTCACTAAAATCTACGTCTTTGAAAGTAAAATTTGATATTTCTATATCTGTTAATACCGAACCAGACAGAAATTTGCTATCAATAGTTTCATTAGAAAAGTCTTGACCATTTATTCGTAAATTTAATAAATCTGATGAATTTGTTAAATTAGATTCAAGATTTAAAATAATGTCCGTTAAAGTCATATAAATTTATGTTATTTTATTTTATAAATTTCAGATTTATTGGATTTTGAAATGAAATGGTGATTGAAAACTAGCTGCACCAGCTCGAACCTCTGATTCATATGTCATATGATATTGTGATGGGATTCTTAATAAAAGAATACCCCCGATAATTTCATTGTCGCTAATTGGGGGATTAGGTAAGGCGCTTGGTTTATAGATTGCGCCTGGATTTATAACCTCTCTGTCCCGTTGCTTAACTATGTTTTTTCCAATACCAAAAGCTTGCTGGTTTAAACTATTTGTTCCTTGTCCTAGGTCAATACCCGCTTTAAATTCAAATACACGATTTGTAAGTTCTGTAACCCTATAATATACTCCGATTCCAATACTAGTACCTTTTACAAAACCTTTACTAAATTCTTTTCGAGATTGTTTTGTTCTTTCATCGATTTCAATTATTTCATATTTAGTTAAATCTGATGAAATCGAATAAAGTTTCTTAAGAATACATTTGATCATGTCTTCGAATAAATGAAAGATTACTAATATTTAATTTCTATCTTTTAGAAATTTTTATAAAAAAATTAAAGTTTATTTATAAATATAGAGAAAGTATAACTATAGAATAAAATGGTTTTTGAACTGAATGAAAGTATTTGGGAGGGAAGTCTTGTTTCTTAGGATGACTGAGTAATCTATGATTCAACTTCATAGAAATACTTTTTCAAAAAAGTTCAAAAAATGAATAAATTTATGGAAATTTTAAGAGAGTTTGATCCTGGCTCAGGATGAACGCTGGCGGTATGCTTTACACATGCAAGTCATACGAGAGTTTTTAACTCAAGTGGCGGACGGGTGAGTAACACGTAAGAATTTGCCTTTAGGAGGGGGATAACAGCTGGAAACGGCTGCTAATACCCCATATGCTTTCGAGTGAAATGGATTTTTCCGCCTGAAGAGAAGCTTGCGGCTGATTAGCTTGTTGGTGAGGTAATGGCTCACCAAGGCGACGATCAGTATCTGGTTTGAGAGGACGATCAGACACACTGGAACTGAGACACGGTCCAGACTCCTACGGGAGGCAGCAGTGGGGAATTTTCCGCAATGGGCGAAAGCCTGACGGAGCAATACCGCGTGAGGGATGACGGCCTATGGGTTGTAAACCTCTTTTTTCAGGGAGGAATCAATGACGTGTACCTGAAGAATAAGCATCGGCTAACTCCGTGCCAGCAGCCGCGGTAAGACGGAGGATGCAAGTGTTATCCGGAATCACTGGGCGTAAAGCGTCTGTAGGTGGTCCAATAAGTCAACTGTTAAATCTTGAGGCTCAACCTCAAAATCGCAGTCGAAACTATTAGACTAGAGTATAGTAGGGGTAAAGGGAATTTCCAGTGGAGCGGTGAAATGCGTAGAGATTGGAAAGAACACCGATGGCGAAGGCACTTTACTGGGCTATTACTAACACTCAGAGACGAAAGCTAGGGTAGCAAATGGGATTAGATACCCCAGTAGTCCTAGCCGTAAACAATGGATACTAGATGTTGAACAGATCGACCTGTGCAGTATCAAAGCTAACGCGTTAAGTATCCCGCCTGGGAAGTATGCTCGCAAGAGTGAAACTCAAAGGAATTGACGGGGGCCCGCACAAGCGGTGGAGCATGTGGTTTAATTCGATGCAACGCGAAGAACCTTACCAGGGTTTGACATGATACGAATTTCTTTGAAAGAAGAAAGTGCCGTTTGGAACGTATACACAGGTGGTGCATGGCTGTCGTCAGCTCGTGTCGTGAGATGTTGGGTTAAGTCCCGCAACGAGCGCAACCCTCATTTTTAGTTGCCTTATGGAACTCTAGAAAGACTGCCGGTTATAAACCGGAGGAAGGCGGGGATGACGTCAAGTCAGCATGCCCCTTACACCCTGGGCTACACACGTGCTACAATGGGCGAGACAATGAGATGCAAATCTGCGAAGAATAGCTAATCTAGAAACTCGTTCTAAGTTCGGATTGTAGGCTGCAACTCGCCTGCATGAAGTTGGAATCGCTAGTAATCGCTGGTCAGCTACACAGCGGTGAATTCGTTCCCGGGCCTTGTACACACCGCCCGTCACACCATGGAAGCTGGTTATGCCCGAAGTCGTTACTCTAACCTTTTTGGAGGAGGATGCCTAAGGTAGAATTAGTGACTGGGGTGAAGTCGTAACAAGGTAACCCTACTGGAAGGTGGGGTTGGATCACCTCCTTTTCAAATGAAAAAATTTTTCAAATTTATGGTCGATTCAAATATCAAAAAAAGGGCTATTAGCTCAGTTGGTTAGAGCGCACCCCTGATAAGGGTGAGGTCTCTGGTTCAAATCCAGAATGGCCCAAGGGGGTATAGCTCAGTTGGTAGAGCGCCGCCTTTGCACGGCGGTTGTCAGCGGTTCGACTCCGCTTACCTCCACAAAAATACATATTCTTCTGAAAAATTGAGAATATGAATTTTTAGAATTTTTAAATTCAAGGAATGAAGAGTTTATGGGGGATACCTTGGCATTCAGAAGCGATGAAGGACGCGATTACCGGCGAAACGCTTCGGGGAGTTGGAAATAAGCTATGATCCGGAGGTCTCCGAATGAGGAAACTTTAATAACTACTTATTGAATCAATAAATAAGAAAGAGCGAACCTAGGGAATTGAAACATCTTAGTACCTAGAGGAAAAGAAAGTAAAAACGATTCCCTGAGTAGTGGCGAACGAAACGGGAAGAGCCTAAACTTCATTAGAAGGGTAGCGGGACAATTGGAAATGATTAAATGTGACAATTAGACGAATATAGTTGGAATCCTAAACCAAAGAGAGTGATAGTCTCGTAGTCGAAAATTGAAACAATCAAATTGAATCCCAAGTAGCATGGAGCACGTGGAATTCCGTGTGAATCAGCGAGGACCACCTCGTAAGGCTAAATATTCCTGAATGACCGATAGTGAAATAGTACCGTGAGGGAAAGGTGAAAAGAACCCCGGGAGGGGAGTGAAAAGAACATGAAACCATAAACTTACAATCAGTAGGAGGACGACTGAAACGTCTGACTGCGTGCCTGTTGAAGAATGAGCCGGCGACTTATAGGTAGTGGCAGGTTAAGGCAGAGAATGCTGAAGCCATAGTGAAAGCGAGCCTGAATAAGGCGTTTGTCACTGGTTATAGACCCGAACCCGGATGATCTAACCATGATCAGGTTGAAGCTTATCTACAAGTAAGTGGAGGACCGAACCGACTGATGTTGAAAAATCAGCGGATGAATTGTGGTTAGGGGTGAAATGCCAATCGAATTCGGAGCTAGCTGGTTCTCCCCGAAATGCGTTTTGGCGCAGCGGTAAATCTTATAGTCTAGGGGTAAAGCACTGTTACGTATGCGGGCTGGTAATTCGGTACCAAATCGTTGCAAACTAAGAATACTAGATGGATAATTTACCAGTGAGACTGTGGGGGATAAGCTCCATTGTCAAGAGGGAAACAGCCCAGAGCACCAGTTAAGGCCCCTAAATAATTACTAAGTGGTAAAGGAGGTGGGAGTGCATAGACAATCAGGAGGTTTGCTTAGAAGCAGCAATCCTTTAAAGAGTGCGTAATAGCTCACTGATCGAGTAAACCTGCGCCGAAAATGTATGGGACTAAGTAATTTGCCGAAACTGTGCGATATATCAAATATATCGGTAGGGGAGCGTTCTGTTGTAGGTTGAAGTATTAGCGGAAGCGGATATGGACGAAGCAGAAGTGAGAATGTCGGCTTGAGTAACGAAAATATAGGTGAGAATCCTATACCCCGAAAACCCAAGGTTTCCTCCGGAAGGCTCGTCCGCGGAGGGTAAGTCAGGACCTAAGGCGAGGCTGAAAAGCGTAGTCGATGGACAACGGGTTAATATTCCCGTACCATTTTTTGTTGATATCGAGGGACGGAGAAGGCTAAGCTGGCCGGATAGTGGTTTTACCGGTTGAAACGTTCGAGATGATGAGAAACGGAGAAAACGTTTTGAGTTGAGGCGTGAGTACGAGACGCTACGGCGTTGAAGCAGTCTATGTCAAACTTCCAAGAAAAGCTCGCAATGTCAGAAACAAAAAATGCCTGTACCATAACCGACACAGGTGGGTAGGTAGAGTATACTAAGGGGCGCGAGATAACTCTCTCTAAGGAACTCGGCAAAATGACTCCGTAACTTCGGGAGAAGGAGTGCCTTATTTTATAAGGTTGCAATAACAAGATCCAAGCAACTGTTTATCAAAAACACAGGTCTCCGCTAAGTCGTAAGACGATGTATGGGGGCTGACGCCTGCCCAGTGCCAGAAGGTTAAAGAAGTTGGTTAGTTTCGACGAAGCTGATAACTGAAGCCCTGGTGAACGGCGGCCGTAACTATAACGGTCCTAAGGTAGCGAAATTCCTTGTCGGGTAAGTTCCGACCCGCACGAAAGGCGTAATGATTTGGATACTGTCTCGGAGAGGGGCTCGGTGAAATAGACTTGTCTGTGAAGATGCGGACTACCTGCACCTGGACAGAAAGACCCTATGAAGCTTTACTGTAACTTGAGATTGAAATTGGACTTTATTTGCGCAGTATAGGTGGGAGACGTTGAGAATATTCTTGCGGGAGTATTGGAGTCATCAGTGAGATACCACTCTTGTAATGTTAGATTTCTAACTTTGGATCATTATCTGGTCAAAGGACAGTTTCAGGCGGGCAGTTTGACTGGGGCGGTCGCCTCCCAAACGGTAACGGAGGCGCACAAAGGTTTCCTCTGAACGTGTAGAAATCGTATCTAGAGTGTAAAGGCATAAGGAAGCTTGACTGTGAGACCTACAAGTCGAGCAGGGACGAAAGTCGGTCTTAGTGATCTGACGGTGCTGAGTGGAAAGGCCGTCACTCAACGGATAAAAGTTACTCTAGGGATAACAGGCTGATCTCCCCCAAGAGTTCACATCGACGGGGAGGTTTGGCACCTCGATGTCGGCTCATCGCATCCTGGGGCGGAAGTACGTCCCAAGGGTTGGGCTGTTCGCCCATGAAAGCGGTACGCGAGCTGGGTTCAGAACGTCGTGAGACAGTTCGGTCCATATCCGGTGTAGGCGTTAGAATATTGAGAGGAGCCTTCTTTAGTACGAGAGGACCGAGAAGGACATACCTCTGGTGTACCAGTTATCGTGCCAACGGTAAACGCTGGGTAGCTATGTATGGAGTGGATAACCGCTGAAAGCATCTAAGTGGGAAGCCCACCTCAAGATAAGTATTCTCATCACGAAAGTGAGTAAGGTCACGGTAAGACTAACCGTTTGATAGGCATTAAGTGTAAATGTAGTAATATATGAGCTGAGATGTCCTAACAGACCGAGGACTTGAATTTTTAATAGTAGTTACCATCTTCTGGATGGTAACTAATTTTACTTTGGTGTTTTTAGTGTACTCAGCGGGCCCACACTGATCCATCTCGAACTCAGTTGTGAAACGTTATAAATCGACGACAATACTTGGGGGGGGACCTCCTGGGAAGATAGTTCAATGCCAAAGTTTCTAAAAGTAATGAAAAAACATATTAACCTAAAAATGTCCAAAACAAAAAATTGGGTTCGGATTTAACTTAAAGGAGTATTAAAAAATGCCAAAAGCACATGATCCATTTCAGTATGGTGATTCTCCAAGAAATGACGGCAGTAGAATCAGTGATGTAGTCGTTACAATATTACAAAACGAAAACGTTCAATTTATTGCTATCCGGGTATGATTACCAGGAGTAGTAGTATTTCTAGGACCTTCCATGGCTCAAGCAATCGAAGGGAGAATTAACTTAAACCTTCCTACTAAAAGTTTTGATTAAATATTGGACCAAGAAGAAATTTTGATAAATTTTAAGCCATCAATTTTTGCAGTTGATCCCTTAGTTTGAAACCCTTTAAAAGGACAAGCTGTAAGAAGTCTTGCGGAAGGATTTGGAGCGAAATGAGATTTTCAAAATGTTCAAGGAATATTAATTCCAAATTCGAATCAAAAGATTCAAGTGATAGTATCAACTTTACCGAAATTATTGCGACTGCGGGCTGGTGCCGATTTACCAGGTACTGGAAATTTTTTAGCAGATTTACTGGCCTGTATTATTATAGAATACTTATTTGGCCAAGTTGAAGGGAGAGGCAGACCAAATCGAAATCAAGAAGGGTTCGTTCCCCCACCGCCACATTTGGACCCCTGGTCAGGAAAATATGACCCAAACCGTAAGAGCCGAGGAACAGGGTATCGTCCTGGAAGAACTCCAGATGCAAACATAACTTCGAAAGGCCCCGTTAGAAAATTCCTTTACTATAGGATCCAGCTTTTGTAACTTTTTAAAATATAATATTAGTTTTTTTCGTTGAGAATCTTTGAAAGTTTTAATACCCATAAATCCGACGAATTGACTTAGAGGGATTTTTAAAACATAATAATTTTGCTTTTTTATTCTTTGTTTTTTACAATCTTTACGTGGGTTTAACTCTAAATTTTTTATAAAAGATAAAAATTGCAAGAGATGAAAAAATCTTCCTTCCTCGTCCTGATTCTTGATTCTTTGATTTTCAAGATAACTTGTAACTAACGAGCGATAAGTAGGATTCAAGACCTGGTATTTTTGGTATCTTCTTTGAAAGTCGAGAATCCAATCGGTATAAGGATAATCCAAACAAAGTACTCGTTCAGAGTACTGAAAATATTGGATAACTAATCGATGCTCAAAGATGTCAAGTTGATTCTGAAACAAATAATCTTGGACCAACTTTTTTTGTCGATGTTTTAGTTCAATTTCAAAACGGACCCTTTGGTTTTTTTTGTAAACTCTATAATGCACTGAGTTGTTTCTACGATTGACTTTTAAGATTTTTCCGTCAGGAAAATCCTGTAATCTTATGTGACAAGTATTTGTATGATTTTGAATCTGACTTCGGGAATCCACTAAAAATCCATCGAATGATTTGCTTGTGTGATTAAAGTCATTCGGACGAGAAAAGCAAAGGTCGATTCGACCTAAACTTAGACTATGCTCGTCGAACTTCAAAAGACCCCAATCAAACCTTTGAGTTTTGATAAGCTTATAGAAATAAGCCGCATCTTTTCCAGAGAAAATAATCTTAGTTCCGACCCAGTAACCTTTAGATCCAGTATAGTGACGGATAGAAACCTTATACTTTTTTTTAAAGCCATGAAACCCAATACTAGGTACATCGTCCATTAGAACATGTGGGGTAAAGTCCTTCGATAAACGACGGGCAATTATTCTGGGATCCATCAAACCTTCAAGGTTGAAAGAGAGCCAATCCACTACTAAATGTTTGGAATCCAAAGTTAGAATATTCATAATTAATTTTGTCATGACGTGTATATTAGCTGGTGATTTTTCGAATAAAAGTGAAAGTATTGCTTTCAAGAATAAGATTGAAGAAATTTATTTTCTCATTCAAACTTATTTGAATGAGAAAATATAAAATAAGCAAATATTTTCAATCTTATTGACTTTTCATTTAATATTAGATATGATAACTAAAAAACAATTTCAAGAAATTTAATAGTTGAAAGAATTTAGAGAAGCTAGCAACTCTATAAATAGCAAGCTTGGAAATTATTTTTTAAAACGTGAGAATGTTGGACATTTAGAGATTAAGAATATGAAATTTAATAAAAAACACTATCGCGAATTATTACAGTATTCACAAAATTTAAGAAATTTAGACGAGATGCCTGACGATATGTGGGATCAGTTAAGCAAATATTCTGCGATATTATGGAAACATTTAGATTGGGAAATGAAAGAGATTTATGCTGACTTAATGGCTAAGTTTTTAAATGGTGAAATTTCGGAAGGTATTTTAAAGATAGAATTTGTGCGACTTCAGAAATCCCAGGAACAAGTTCATAAAAGTTTAGAATCAAATTTAATCATTTTATCTACAACCTCAAATCCAAATTTGGATAATATTGCGGATTTGATTAGTGATCTGCAGTCAGTTTTAGAAGAATTTGCAGTAGAATCAACTTTTTCGCTAAAAGATCTTCAACAATTGGTGATCGAAAAGAAATATGCAGAAGTTGAAAAACAAAAAAAATTTCAAAATTATGAATTGATTAAAGAAATTTATTCAAACTTAAAAACATATTTAGACGATTAGGCATACTAGAAATAATCGATCCTGTTAAGAATTTATTTCTAAAGATGATTAAGTCCAAAAACACTATGAAAAGAAAGAGAAAGCCTGGTTATCAACTTTCATAAAGGCAATCTTCTTCCAGGTTATAAAATAAAACCAGGGAAGTTTCAAAACTATAGGGTAACTCTTCCGAACTATAATAGGACTTTTCATCTTACTTAATTAGAATGGAGATTTTATGATTGAAAATGTAAAAAAAAATATCGTGATCTTTTGAAAGATTAACAATTTTTAGAAAAACAAGGAAAATCGTTGTTTGACGAGTCACCAGATAAATTTTTTCAACTTTTAAAGTATTCGGCTGTATTAGACTCACAGGTAACGTGGGAAATGAGGAATGAGTATCTCGAATTATTCGATCAATTAATAAAAAAAGAGATTACCCATGATGATTTTTATGATGGGCTTTTTGAAAACCTTAGGTCAAAAAAGGATTGAAGTTTTCGATTTTTTAGAATCAAAGTTAGTTCTTTTATCACCAGATGAGAAAGCATTAGGATTTGCTGATATCATTGAAGAAGTATTTGATTATTTTGAAACACGTCATGAAGATGAAGGCCCAGATTCTCTTATCGAACCAGATTACAATTGATTAGAAAAAGAGTTTTACGATTTAATGGAAAAATTTTATTTCAAAATACAAGAATATGTGAATAAAGAACTTTAAACTATTAATTTAGTTTAGAGTTCTTTATTTTTGATTATTTCTAAGGATTATTTTCCACATTTATTTCTAATTGTTTGAATCAAATCAGTAATAATTTCTGAATCTAGATCTAGGATTTCTTTCATATCTTTACGTTCTAAGCCATCGCTAGAAAGAAGGTCTTTGAACTTTTTTCGATTTTCTTCGATTACCATAATTATACTTCAGAATATACTGACTTATATTATATAATATTTATAACAATTAGTATATGGGTACTGTTTTCTTCTTTAATTTTTTATTTTAAATAATTTTTTTAGCATATTATTTGAGTTTGAAATTTATCTCTTTTATAATAATTGACTAATTTGATCCAAGGGAGAACTAGCTGTCGCATAATTTTTTTTATCCATTCGTCCTGCTAAATATCCTAATCGTCCAGCTTTGACTCCTAAATTCATAGCATATGCCATTTGTGATGGATTTTTTGATTGGGCAACTGCCGTATTTAACAGAACACCATCGGCTCCTAATTCCATAGCTAATGTAGCTTCGCTTGGGGTTCCAATTCCTGCGTCAATAATTACTGGAATATTTGAATTCTCAATAATTATTTTAATATTTGTTAAATTATTTATGCCTTGTCCAGAACCAATGGGTGAACCGAGTGGCATCACTGTTGCACATCCTAAATCTTCTAAGTGTAATGCTAAAATTGGGTCAGCATTTATATAAGGAAGAACTGTGAAACCTTTTTTCACAAGAAATTCAGCAGCTTTTAATGTTCCTAATGGATCTGGTAAAAGGTATTTGGGATCAGAAATTACTTCTAATTTAACAAAAAAATTGTCTTTTTGGCCCAATTGAGAAGCTAATTCATGTCCTAAAAAAGCCATTCGTATTGCTTCTTCAGCTGTTTGCGATCCAGCTGTATTAGGTAATAACCAAAGCTTTTTCCAATCTAAATTTCCTAAAAAACTAGTTGTATCATCATTTAAATTAGTAGGTAATCTTCGAATAGCAACTGTGATAATTTCACACTCACTAGTTTTAATACTTTCAAGTGCATCATTAGCTGTTTTATATTTCCCTGTTCCAAGCATTAAACGAGAATTAAAAAATTTATTCCCAATTCTTAATTTATCAAAATTTTCTTTCATTTTTAATTATTTTTAAACACTCCCCAGGTAGGACTTGAACCTACGACCAATCGGTTAACAGCCGATTGCTCTACCGCTGAGCTACTGAGGATATAAAAACTAATTACATATTACCATAGCTTTTCTCTAATTACAAATAATTTAATTAAAAATTTTTAAAATATTTCTTGACCAAACCAAAATAAATTGTCTAACATTACATTTGATAGAAAGAATAAAAATCTTGAGCAAAATTTTTTATTCATGTTCGTCGAATTCAAAGCTATTTCTGGAGCTACCTATATTGTTAATAATTTGTCTCATAGATATAAATTAAATATTTAATAGACCAACTCTAGAATCTTTTGAAATCTTAATTCTTTACGATAAATACTAAATTCATTCAACAATTCAAAATTGATTTTTTATTTATAGATTAATTAATAGAATCGAAAAATATGTTGAAACCGAAAATCCATGAGTTTCTTTAGGACCCTATGTCTATTAGCCGATAGATTAAAATTTAGAAAACTTAAAATAAATTTACGTATGATTATCTGGGTTTTCAGAATAAGCTATTAAATAAAAAATCGATATTATTTTCTAATTTAATTAACTGTTCATGTGGATAATATCAATCTTTATTTTTTTGAAGTAGTTTCAAAAAAATAATAAATTTTTCCAAATTATAATTGTTTATTAAACACTAAAAATCTTAAAACGTTTGAGTCCATTTTTAAAATATTTGAAAAGTTATTAATATATTTCGGCATACCTGAAAAATTTAATTGAATATAATTTCCTTTTGATCGATTATTAATAATGTATGCTAAATTGTGCTTTCCACGAGAAATTACAGATATATCACATACACTAAATTTTCTTAAACTTTTTGCATAATTAAATACCCAAGTTTTTAGTTCACTGTCGTTAAATTCTTCTGTTAAAAGAATCATTATTTCATATTTTCTTAATAATGACATAATATTTTAATTTTATCTGAATTAATACTATCATACTTTGAAATATAAATTAATGTCAATTATAAATTTAAGAGTTTTAAAGGAATAATTTATAATTTGAAAATTTTATGAAGAAAATAGACAAAATTGAATAATTTTTTAGTAGAATTATATTATAGAAGATAATTTGTATAAAAAATTTTTATTGGAGAAATTTTATGAATTGGAATGAAATTCAAAACTTTTTATCAAACATAGTTTTCGGAATTTTGTTATTTGCAATGATAACGTATTGGGTTAATTTATCTTTATTCAGCGATTCAGTTGCAATATCAAAGATTGGAAGATATAGTACAATAGTTGCTAATTTATTATTATTTTTTATTCTTTGTTCACGTTGGATAGTTGCAGGTTACTTCCCATTAAGTAACTTATATGAATCATTATTGTTTTTAACTTGGACTTTATTGACAATTTATTTGTTTATTGAAACAAAAACAAAAAGCAAATTAATTGGATCAATTTTGATTCCTGTTGCTTTATTAATAAGTGGATTTGCAAATTTAACCTTATCTCCTGAAATGCAAAAATCTAGTCCATTAGTGCCCGCTTTACAATCTAATTGGTTAATGATGCATGTTAGCATGATGTTATTAAGTTATGCGACTTTAATAATGGGATCACTATTATGTATATTATTTTTAGTAATTTCACGAAATAAGGATGTAGACTTAAAAGTTATTGATGATTCATCACTACCACTTTATAATATTATGTTAGATTATTATGAAGCAAAATTATTATCTCCTTCAAATGAAATATCTGAACTTGGAAAATTGAAACTCTTACAAAGTATTGACAATTGGAGTTATCGTATTATTGGGCTAGGATTCCCATTTTTAACAATTGGGATTATTTCAGGTGGAGTTTGGGCTAATGAAGCTTGGGGTTCGTATTGGAGTTGGGATCCAAAAGAAACATGGGCATTAATAACGTGGTTAGTATTTGCAACTTATTTGCATGCTCGTATTACAAAAGGATGGGAAGGGAAAAAAACTGCAATTTTAGGTGGTTTAGGTTTCTTTGTTATATGGATTTGCTATCTAGGAGTAAATTTTTTAGGTAAAGGGTTACATAGTTATGGATGGTTATCATAATATCATAACTAAATTTCCATAATAAATAATTAAATTTAATTATTTATTATGGAAATTTAAAACTATCAAATTTTTAGACTATTGACTTGATAAATTCCTTATTAATTGAACAACTAAAAGAACTTAGAACTGTTAAAATCCAATTTTATTAGATTCAGCATTAATAATGTCATCTAATGTAATGTTAATAAGACCGAAATTAACAAGACTAGCCTCTATATGTTCATGTTCTTTACTATAACATCTTTCCTTGCTAAATCGTTTTCTTATTAATTTGGTAAATCCCAGTAGTAGTAACTTGCACTAATTCCAAATCTTTACTATAGAAGTCATCTTTTTTTAACTTACCTTTTATCTTTAAATTGATAAAATCTTGAAGAAAAGAAATTATTAGCTTATTACTTGTCCACTACAAAATTACAAATAAAAATCTAGAGTTACGATAATTATACTAAAAAATTTTAAAAGATTAATCGTGTCAACAAATCTATTTTTACGGTAAGCTAGACTATATTACAAAGAAGTAAATAAAACATAATCTATATAAATAAATAAATTATTTGTGAATAATTTATGAACTCAAATTATTCACAAATAATTTATTTAGTATGCTAATCCTAAACTTCTCGTTGTTTCGGCACCTAAATAGACACGAACACTTAAGAAATCTGTAGGACAAGCAGTTTCACATCTTTTACAACCAACACAATCTTCTACACGTGGAGAAGAAGCAATTTGTTCTGCTTTACATCCATCCCATGGGACCATTTCTAATACATCTGTAGGACATGCTCGTACACATTGTGTGCAACCAATACATGTGTCGTAAATTTTAACTGTATGAGACATAATTTTTTTATAATTTTATTATTGATTATCGAAAATTAGATATTATTTTTATTAAAACTAAATTCTGTTTAGAAATACACTAACAAATCTTAAGCCATCAGTTTAGATTCTCAAGATTAGCGTCCTAAACGTTGGAATTGTTGAATCGCTAAACGACCAATGTTGAATAAAGCCCATGATGCTGCAATTAATAATGGTGCTGCAATTACTACTAAACGAGTATCCATAATTGATAGTCCTTTTAAAATATTTTAATGAAATACAAAAAATAATATGAATGCGTAATTATATTATTGTAATTAGTATTATATATGAAAATTTCAAATATTTTTCAGAAATCTCTTTTTTCAATAACTAAATCTTTGATAGATTTTGAATACTATTCCATAGTTTTAATAATTCATTTTTTAGCATTTAAAGTATAAAACCCAATCATTGAATTTTTGGCTATATCAATAGATAAAATAACATATTAATAGTTTTAGGGAGCTTGGGTATTCTTAAACAACGACGAATCGCAAAATTTCTTGAATATTTTATTATAAGCATCGGATCTGCTGTGAAATATTATTTTTTATATCTGCAAATTGATAATTAATCTAAAATAAACTAATATTTCAGCGTTTTTCATTAAAATAGTTTTGAATTTAAAAATAGATTTCTTCAATGAAATTTTTAAACTCAACTTCTTAAGTTTTCTCACGAAATTATGGGTCTTGGAGGTAAATGTTACAGATATCAAAAATTTCTTCAAGTAAATTTGAAAAGCCGAATTATTTCTCATCAGGTAATAAAATAATTAAATTACATTCTAGAATATTTATGATATAAAAAGTTTGAATTTTCCATTTTCGAAAATCTTCCAATATAATTCAAATTTAAAATTAATTTCTGGAATTACTCCCATTATTGTGCAAGACAAATTTAATTCAGGTTTCATTGGAAGTCCAAAAAACATATTGGAATCATCAAAATTAAAATTGAGCGACTATTGAAGTTCAAAGACCTTCTTTCTAGCGATGGCTTAGAACGTAAAGATATGAAAGAAATCCTAGATCTAGATTCAGAAATTGTTACTGATTTGATTCAAACACTTAGAAAGAAATGTAGCAAATAATCTTGTATTTTTAGGAGATAATTTTTGGGAAAGTAAATTTATTTTTTTCACTTTTCCAAAATTAATAATTTTTTATTTTTTTCCTTTGCCATCGTGTTAGTCGCCTAAGCCGATTATTTTACTTAAGAACAGCTCGAAAGTAAAGAAGAAAAATTAAGCTGTATGAAATTTACTCTAAAGTTAGATTTTGACAAGAATAAATTTTAAAGCCTTACTTTTATCCATCAGACTTTAAAATTTATTCTTAATTTTTTTCTGTAATTCCAAATCCTATTAAGTTATTCTTATCAGACATAATTCCAAATATTTCAAAGTCTGGTTGCATCTTTTTTATTTTTTTCGGTAACCGTGAACCATCATTTGAAATATCATCTAACCTATTTATCTGAAAGTCTTCTTCATTTTTTTTCATTTCTCTTTCGGTTTCTTTAGCCTCTTCATCTAACAAACCTTGTAATGTTTGAATTTGTTGTTTGGGAGGTCTAGTACGAGTCACTATACTTGTACCTTTTATGCCACATTGAACTACTTTATTTAAATTATCATTAAAGACGTTATCACTCAAATAATATGATCTTACTGGTCTTTCAATGCTTCCAGATGAACTTCGCAGTGTATCTAATAGTTTTTCAGGTGAATGTGGATCAATATTATCAACATTACTAAAAAAAAATATTAAAGCCACTACTGGAATCAAGACTATCCTTATAATTTTATTTTTTAATTGAATAATTAAAATTAGTGTAGTCTTATAATAAGTTTTTAAAGAATGTTTTTGACTATTATAACTAGTTCGAAGCAATCTTATCTTTTTAACTAATGAGAATTTCAATTTTTCCTATTTTAATCCCTAAAAATTATTAAGTGAGAATGAATGCAGCAATTACTAAAAATCCTCCTAAACTTAATACTAAGAGGTTTTCACTATCACTGAAAAGGATACACCACCCTACATATGCATATATTAAATTGTGATGGAGATTCATATAATTTTAAAATTGAAAGATGTTCATTTCTGCGAAACGAACAAATAGAATTAATATACCAAACCATTTGTAAAATGAATGGCGACTTTTAATTACAAATTCAAATATTTTTTTAAAAAAATTCATAAGTTAATAAAGATAAAGTGAAAAATTTCTTATAGTAATAGTAGATTTACTCGGTTTTATTGATAAATATTCTTATAATTGGTTTAACAAGCGGAACAAGAATTTCATCTAATAGCTCGTTATCAATCTCATTAATAGGCTTTTTGAAAAGTTTTAGAGCTACAGATGCCTTTACCTCATCATTTAAAAACGAGTCATTTAATTTTGATTTTAGCAATTTAACTAAATCTGGATAATTTGGAGCTATCATTACTGGAAGATTTTTACCTATATATTCTTCAACAAGTTTCCCAAACGCATTATTATTTTTATACAGTGGACGTAATGGAATAATTTCAAATAGAAGAAATAATGCTGTTAATGTAACGGTATATATTACTCTATGATTTTTAAAATGTAATTCTCCTCCTTTAACACCATCTTTAATAATTAAAACTAATTGATTATTTTTTAAACATAAAATTGGATTATCAAATAATCCAATTCCCTTAGTTAATGCTTTATCAACTAGAATTTTATACTTTACTTTGTTTTAAAATCTAACAATTTTAATGGTAACATAGAATTTAAGTTAATTAAACTTTTATTTGGTAATCGAACTTCATGAAAGAGCTTTTTAATTTCCGATTTCCTTACTTCCATCATGAAATTGTGATCGAATTTTTTGATCCCTTCAATGGATTTTTTTATTATATTTTACCATAGTATTATAATAGATTGTAAAAAGATAAAATTTACTTTATTAGATTTCTTTATCAATATCAAAAACCAAATGTTTCTGCCTCTAACTCATCAATATCAAGTGCTTTTAAAAAACTTCGAAAATCATTAACTAAAATTGTTTCGTTTAACTTAATAATTTTTATTGAATAAGTCTTATTAAACCAAACATTATTCATCAGCATTTTTTCAAAGCTTGAATTTTGAAAAGTTAGTGTCCAAAATAAAAGTTCACTAAAAACTCCATTTAAGCTCCATTGTTTTAGAAACTTACGCGTTTAGACAGACCAATGTAAAATTAGATTTCTGAACCTAAAATCTAATTTTACATTGGTATATCTAGATATTAATGAAATTTGAGTTGTTAAAATAATAAAAAAACTATTCAATAAAATTGATCAGGATAATTAATTTATTTATTATTAAAACGACAAATTGGTAATTGAAACTAAAAACTTCATAATTCCATTAATTCGAGAAAATCAAACTTGTGAAATTAACCTATACTATTTTTATAGAAAAATATAATTATATTTTTCTATAAAAATAGTATAGTAGTAGATATAAATTTAACCTTTATTTTAATTTCTTTTATTTTAATATCTGATGAACAAATCTTCAAAAGAAAAGCCAAATCAATTTGTTAAATTGTTAAATACGCTTTTTTGTCTATTATTTTATTTCTTTTTATATAAGTTTATATTTTACGATAATCGGACACCGGAATTCAAATTAATATTTCAAAAACCAAGTTTAAAATCAATTAGGGATTTTTTTGTTACCGACGAAGGTATTTATTATGTACTTTGCTTTTTTAGTAGTTTTATTGGAAGTAGTATTTATTCACGATTTAAGGAGAAGTAAATTATGGCAACTGAAAGTAATAAACCAACTACAAAATTAGGAGATCGCGATCCATATGAATATTTGGATAACGTGGTCATTGATTTGGTCGCTTTATTAGTAAGTGAATCCAAATCTCATTTTTAGAAGTATGTTCGTTCGAGAGTTTGATTCATTTTCAGATTCTGATAGTAATGAAGTTAGTACGCAGCAAAGAAGTAACTCATATCGTATTTTTTTAGACCAATTAAATATGTTTAAAAGAGTCTTTGGGCTTGTTGGTGTTCAGGCACTCATCGTACCCATAATTAATGGTGTAAAAGCTTATACTGTATCAGCATGGGGCTATGAATTGAAAAATCAATTCGGAAAAATCCTAACAACTAAAACACTAGATGTTCCGAAAATAGTTGAAGCTCCTGTTCGAAATATATTATTACCAATTTTAGCTTTATCAAAAGCTATCGAGAAAAACGATAAACAAGCAGCACAGCGAGTTACAAAACTTTTTATTGAATATCTTCTGATCGTTCACGGGTTTTATTTAGTTGATATCATTCCCTTTTCCCAGATAGCTAAGCCTTTACAGCTATCTGATAAGCTAGATAACTTTTTAGGACCAACGTTGAAATACCGATCTTTCAGAATCGTTTGCAGGTAATTTAGTAAAAAGAGAATTCTTAAGTCAAGAAGATCTTGATCTCATTGATCAACAAATTAAAATTGTGAATATAGTTTCAATTCTACAAACAACTGTTTCTTTGGTTGCTGGTGACAAAGTTGATCTAGTAAAAGTTTTGAAGATGTAATTAATCCTGGTTATACGTGGGACGAAATCACTACTGAACTCACGAAAAAACTACAATTACCAGAAAGAAAGTTTCAAAGTAAAGATATCTGAAAAATAAACGAGCTTCCCCACCTGAACCCATATAATAAAAAGTTTGTGTACCTGGTAGTTTTTCAGCTCCTCGACCCGCCTTAAATTGACCTTTTTAAGTTTTTTTCCAATTTGTCTAAACCTTTTTTAGTTTCTTCATCTTTTCTAACTTTTTTCGAAACTTTTAATAATGTAGAAGACATCTTATTATAAACTTTGTACTTGTTTGATGCTTCCTGACAGTCCTCTGCTGATTCAGCCCGGTCTCTTGCGTTTCTTACTATTTGTTGTGGGCTAGAGTCTGCAACCGGAACAAATCGAACTCCTGCGCATACCACGGATGTGGGTTTAATCCTGTAAAATTTGAGTTAGCAATCTCTAAGCGAGATATTCGATTTCGATGTGTTGAATTATATTTTCTATCAGATAGTTTTTGTAATTCACTAATAAAGCTTGACGCTTGTTCAACAGTAAAACCACAAATTGTTATTAGAAATAAAAACATCGTTCCTAGATGACAATCATTCAAGTAACTGTTGCTATTACTCATTTTTATTAAATAATTTAAGAAAATATAGTTAGACTTTTAAAATTTTTTTTCAGATCCTAGGTTTATCAAAAAAACTCCTACTATCATGTAACTTAGAGAAAGGAAATCTTCAACCATAATTTTCTTATTTACATTTATTGAAAAATCTGACATGCTAAATGCTAGATGACAAAAGATTACAATAATTAATATTTTTTTATCCATTTTAAATTAATTTTTAAACTTTCTATTATAGATCTGGATTTTAACTAAAAGTGTTTAGCTTTGAAAGTACCTCTTTGCACTATAGAAAATTTTAGGTTTTGCTGATAAGTTTCTATAATTGGAATAAGAATATTAAATACGGCATTAGTTAGACGTATTTAATATTCTAGTGTTCCTAAATCATGAACAAAAAGACTAAATAAAGAATAAGAAAGCAGCACTGTTCATCTTATTCTTTAGTCTTAGCATTTTTATCGTTTGATTCCGGACTTGATACAAAATAAGTTTCTTTTCGATAGACTTTTGGTAATTCACCTTTATGACCATCGAAAAGTATTGCCTCCCAGTTGCCATCCGGATCTTCAATCTCTACAGTAATTTCAAAATTATCGTTATCTAGCTGTTTGATAGTGGCATTTGGACCAAATATTCCAACTAGATTTTCTTAAAATTGTTTTTTTAATACAGCCTGTTCTATTTTGTCATTTAATCTTTGATCGCGGAGTTTTCTCCAAGCATCAATCTGGTATCCTGCATTTAGTCCTGCTAGTACAGCTCCATAGGAATCTAGAAGAAGAGCACTTGTAGACGCTGCAATTGTTATTGCGACACGTCCACTATCTGTTACTTTATCTATGGGACTATTAGCGGAACGAATTAATAAAAATCCTTCTTTCGAAAGTTGAACGAAAGATGAGTTTGTTATAGTTTTTAACTGACATAGATTACTTATTAATTCAGTAATTGAAAATTCGTGGTTTTTACTAAGATCTGGAAAATCTTTAAGCGTCATCTTGTTAGATACAAAATCTTTTCCAATAAAAAAACAGTTAAAAGCTAATTCATGAACAAATCCATTATCTATAATCGTACGTCCAGCCTTTATTAGCCGTGATCTAAAAGCTGGATTTGGCAATATATGGGCTTCAGCTAAAGGAATTGGAATAACAATCCAACGATTAATTAGATGATTAAAGTGGCAAAGTAAATTACAATCTTCTAATCCATCCAAATCATCAGAATCATCAAATAAGCTTGGTTCATCTGTCAATTCTGATAAGTTTGATCCATTAGATAGTTCTTTATTATCAAAATTGAAAGGCCAGAAAGCTAACATAATACTAATACTATACAATATTAGTCTCTTTTGTAGTTAATGATCATATTATTCTATTTACTTAACGTCTGGAATAAAGACTATTTAAGTTTTAATACCACGACTGTAAATGTAACTTACATAAGGTAATAAAGTAAATATCGAATAAGTAACTTTTTCATAATTTTATTTGAGATTAAAAATAAATAATTTTTAAATTAACTTTTTTTCTTGAAAAATCGAGAAGTACTTCCAGCAACAACTGGTTGTAACTCATCTTCATCATTAACATTTAAATCAAGATTATTAGGACTTGATGAATTTGTATCTAACGATATAGTTTCAGATTTTGTTAGAATTGTTGCAGATTCCTCATTAGTAGATGCTTCTAAAAGATTTGGGTCAACATCACTAAAATCAACTTCAACTTCAATGTCATTTGTATATGTCATTAATGTTCCTTCAACTTTTTTACGACGTACGTGAATTTTTGTATTCGGATATAAAGTTTTTGATAAACATTGCTCTGCTAATGTATCTTCTAAATATCTCATAATAGCACGACGTAATGGTCGAGCACCATAAATAGGATCATAACCTTCGTCAGTTAAAAACGCTTGGACTGATAAATCAACAATTAAATTAATTCCTTTATCTTTTAACCGATTTTGAACAGATTTAATCATTAAATCACAAATTTCCCAAATATCAATTCGAGTTAAATGATTAAATACTACAATTTCATCAATACGATTTAAAAATTCTGGTCGGAAGAAATTCTTTAATTCATCATTTACTAATTTTGTTACGCGTTCAAAAATTTCAGGATCCTTAATTGGTTCTGGAATTGGTTCCCAACCAACAACAGCGTCAGGAGTAATTTTAAAACCTTCTCCTTGTTCCGACTTTGGTTTAATACCACTTTCCCGTTCAATAATTTTTGCTCCTAAATTTGTGGTCATAATAATTAATGTGTTCGTAAAATCAATGACACGACCTTTTGAATCTGTTAAACGTCCATCGTCTAGAATCTGTAATAATAAGTTAAATACATCAGGATGACCTTTTTCAACCTCGTCTAATAGTACAACAGAATAAGGTTTTGAACGAACTGCTTCAGTTAATTGACCACCTTCATTATAACCAACATAACCAGGTGGTGAACCAATAAGTTTTGCTACAGTATGTTTTTCCATATATTCTGACATATCTAACCGAATCATACTATCTTCACTTCCAAACATATAGTCTGATAAAGTTTTTGTTAATTCAGTTTTACCAACCCCAGTTGGACCTGCAAAAATAAAACTTGCGATTGGTCGATTTGGATTGCGTAATCCCACTCGTGCACGACGAATAGCTTTTGAAACGGCAACAACAGCATGTTTTTGTCCAATGATTCTTTCATGAAGAGTATCTTCCATCTTTAATAGACGAGCAGATTCTGAACCTGTAATTTTTGTTACCGGAATCCCAGTCCAATTTGAAATTACATCTGAAACATCAGTTTCGGTAACCATATCAACATCACGACGACTAAAACCACGTGCTTCACTTGTTAAAGCGGATTGTTTCATAATTCGAATATGTGTTCGAACTTCCATTTCATGATCTAGTAGTTGTCTAGCAGCTTCAAAATCATGTTCTTTAATACAATCTTCTTTATCTTTAATAGTTTCTTGTAATTCATGCATTAAGCTTCGTAAACCTAATGGTAAGCGTCGATTTTCTAAACGAACTCGAGCTCCTGCTTCATCTAAAACATCAATAGCTTTATCTGGTAAATAACGATCTGCTACGTATTTATCAGAAAGAATTGCTGCTTGTTCTAAAGCTTTATCATGATAACTTAAAGTATGATGTTGTTCAAATTTTGATCGTAAACCACGTAAAATCTCAATCGTAGTACCAACACTTGGTTCTTCCACGTGAACTGGTTGAAAACGACGTTCTAATGCTGGATCACGTTCAATATATTTTCGATATTCATCGTTTGTCGTTGCACCAATACATCTAAATTTTCCTCTTGCTAAAGCTGGCTTTAAGATATTTGCAGCATCTACAGCACCTTCTGCAGCACCAGCACCTACTAATGTATGAATTTCATCAATCACAATGATAACCGCTGAATCATTTTGTGCTTCCTCTACAATTCGTTTTAATCGTTCTTCAAACTCACCACGATATTTTGTCCCAGCTAAAATTGAGCCAAGATCTAATGCCATAATTAAGCTACCATCTAAGAAATCTGGAACTTTTTCTGTTAAAATTAATTGAGCTAATCCTTCTGCAACAGCAGTTTTACCAACTCCCGGTTCGCCAATAAGAACAGGATTATTTTTTGTACGACGAGCTAATACAGCAATAACATCATCAATTTCTTTTTCTCGACCAATTACTGGATCTAAATTTCCATCAATTGCTTCTTTAGTAACATTTTCAGCATATTCATCTAACGTTGGAGTTGGGCTACCTTTTTTATCACGTTCAAGTAAAAATTTTTCAGCTTGTGTTAAAGGACGTAAAATTTCTTCTTGTGTTTCTTCAATGTAAGTTAAAATTAAGTTTCTTAATTTATGAATATCAACATTTAGTTTATCTAAAGTTCTCATTGCAACGCCATCAGATTCAGCAATAAGAGCTAATAAAATATGTTCTGTTCCGACAAAATTTTGGCCCAAGTCTTTTCCTTCATGAACAGCCATTTCCAATACTCGTTTTGCTCTTGGAGTAAATGGAATTTCTGAAGCGACAAATCCTGTTCCACGACCTATATATAATTCAATTTCTTTACGAGCTTTTTTTAATGTAACTTTTAATTTTTTTAGTGCTCTTGCTCCAATACCATGTCTTTGACCGATAACACCCAGTAAAAGTTGTTCTGTACCCACAAAATTATGACCCATTCTTCGAGCCTCTTCTTGAGATAGCATAATAACTTTTATTGCGCCCTCAGTAAATTTTTCAAACATAAATACTTTTGAAATTAAAAAAACTTTTATTCTATTCACTTTACTATTTATTATACACTTTCTTAAATCGAAATTCAAGTCAAAGTTTTATTTTATATTTATTAGAAAATCTACTATACTAAACGTAGTAGATGAAACTTGAATCAGGCGGTGTCGCCAAGTGGTAAGGCCGTGGATTGCAAATCCTCTATTCCCCAGTTCGAATCTGGGTGCCGCCTTAAATAAATTTAAACTATAACTATAGTATTGTTTTTAGATTCAAATTAGTTTATATTCTCTTTAAAATAATAGTAATATTAAAATCTTTCTGGGAAAGTAAGTGGTATATGCAACACATTTCTCCAAAATGATAATTGGTTGGGGGTTCGATTCCATCCCTTTCTCAAAAATTTTATTATCTTATTGATAAGGTTAAAATAGAAAAGGTTTATTAATATTAAAATATTCTTGGGAATGTGGTGAAATTGGTAGACACGACAGACTTAAAATCTGTTGCTTAGTGATAAGCGTGAGGGTTCAAGTCCCTCCGTTCCCAGTTCTTAAAATTTTTATTATTGGATCGATAAAGTTAAAATAATAAAAATTTATTTAATATTCATAAATTGACTAGTATTTCTCATTGAGTCAATTTATGAATAGTTATTAATTGAAGATAATTGAAATTTTGAACCATTAGCTATTCCAACGTTCTAAAACTAACGTATTTGAACCATCAGAATTTTGTTGATATTTAATTGGTTGGAAACCAATTTTTTGACTTTCTCCAATAATTACTTCACCAGCATATTGTTGAGAAATTGTATCAATAAATGTTTCAACAGGTGATGACTGTTTCCAAAAACTCATATCTGCAACTAATTCATATTCTTGGCCATTCCAGACAAATTCGATATCATAGCCGTTTGATTGAGAAATAACCAAACTTGTGCTATATGATTTTGAATCATTGATACTTTTTCTTTGTTTTTCGTGATTAATATTTAATTTAGTTAAAGCTTTTTCTAGGTAAAATAAATTTTGAAAGCGAGTTTTAATATGAGTAAAGTGTGACATAAAATTATTAGTAATAATGATATTTACTTATAATTATAATATATTTTAATTTGTTGTTTACGTTTAAATTTAAAAAATTAAATCTTAATAAGAGAAGAAGCAAATTTAATAATCTAATTAATGAGTTTATGAAATTCAAATTGAATTTCATAAACTCATTAATTAGTAATAATTTCAGCTTTTTTTAACAAACTTGCAACTACAGATGTAGGTTTTGCACCATAATTTAACCATTTTTGAATCTTTTCAATTTCAAAATGAGATTCCTTTAAAATCGGATTATAGTAACCTACTTCATCAATTGGTTTACCATCTCGTCTAAATTTATTTTCCATTACAACTAGACGGTATGCAGGAGAGCGTTTTCTTCCGATTCGTTTTAACCTTAATTTTAACATAGAGATATTTATAATAATAATGTTTTTTTTATACAAGTAAATTATTAATTCTAAAATTGTAATATTTTAAAAAAAGTAATTATCGTCGAGAATAATACTCAATAACAAGTAATTCATCAAGTTGTAATCCAACGTCATTTCGATCACAATAATCTAAAACTGTTGCTTCTAATTTTGAGGTGTCAAGCTTTAAATGACCTGGAATAGCAGCAACTTGTCTATCTTTAAGATTACTTTCTACTAAATTCTTAGACGTACTTTTTTCTTTGACACTAATGACATCATTTAATCGGCATTGAAAACTAGGAATACTAACAGTTTTTTTATTTACTGTAATATGTCCATGATTAACTAATTGACGTGCTTGAGCAATACTTTTAGCAAAACCTAATGTAAAACAAAGAGTATCTAAACGCATTTCAAGTAATTGAAGTAAAATCAACCCTGTAACTCCTTTTCGTCTTCGAGCCTCTTTAACATATCGAAATAATTGATTTTCTGTTAATCCATAGTTAAATTTTAACTTTTGCTTCTCTTCTAATCGAACACCATACTCAGTTAATTTTTTACTTTCTACGTTAGAATTTCCATCTTTTCCCGGCCGATTAATTTTATTTGATTTTTTTGTCGTTAAACCTGGTAATAGGCCTAATCTTCGGTTAATTCTTAATTTAGGTCCTCGATAACGTGACATACAAATAAATTCTTAATTTATAAATAATTTTTATGAATACTAAAATATAAAATTGCAAAGAAGGGCGAGTGACCGGACTTGAACCGGCGAATGGTGGAATCACAACCCACTGCCTTAACCACTTGGCTACACCCGCCAAACTATCTTGACTAATATCTTATCAGTTAATATTATTATACGTCTAGTTTATTATCTAAAAAAATTTTAACTCATATTTATGTCAAAAATTAAAAACTTTTTTTTAAATGGTGAAAAATACTTTACCAAAGATAAATTAACTCTATTAGAGTTAGTCAACTATTTTAATTATAATACTTCCTTATTAGTTTTAGAATATAATCATTCAATTTGTAATAAAAAAAATTGGAATCAAATCTATGTTAGTAATAATGATAAAATTGAAATTGTTACAATTGTTGGAGGAGGGTAATTCTATAATATTTAATTTATTATAGAATTATCCGCATATGATTCGAAATTTTACGTTCGAATTCTTGCCTTCAATTTATCAGTTAATAATAATTGAAGATTATTAATAATACCTTCTATTTCTTTATTTTGCATTGTTTTTTCATCGGATTGAAAAGTTAATTGTAAACAGAAACTAATATGGTCATTAGGAATTGATTTGCCTTTATATTCATCTAATAAAATAATATTGGTTAAAAATGTAGTTCCATTCAAATATAATAATTCTTCAATTTTTTTAAAAGATGTATCTTTGTGGATAATAAATGATAAATCTTTTACTAATTTTGGATAGAATGAATAGTTTTGATACATTTTTAATTTATTTGTTTGAATTTGGTTTTGAATTGATTCAAAATCAAATTCAAACAAATACAAATTAAATGGAAGATTTAATTGTTTTGCTAAAATTGGATGAATTTGACCAAAAATACCTAATTCAACTTTATTATCTAAATATAATTGCGCTGTTGAATAAGGATGAAAAATTTCACTATTTTTTAACCCTGAATAAATTTCCCATTGAGGCATAATATTTAATTGTTTAAAAAATTGCTCGACTTTTCCTTTCGCTTCAAACCAACTTAATGGTTGCGATAAATCTGACCAAACTGATTTTGTATCAATACCTCCAAATACACCAGCAATATGTTCTTTTTCTTGAAAATTATTTTTAATATTTCCTAAAAAAACATGCCCAAATTCAAAACCTTCTATAAATGGATTTCCTTGTTTTAAATTTTCCTGAATAGTTTGAATTAAACTTGGTAACAATTTTGATCGTAAATTGGAATAATCAGCAATTAATGGATTAATTAATTTTATTTCGTTGTTTGTAAATGTTTTTTCTTTTACTAATGAATAATGAATTAACTCATTAAGACCAAGATTTAAAAAGCAAGATGTTATTTTTTTACGTATTTTATAACTCGAATCTTCATTACCAATCGTTTTAATTTGTGGCACTCGTGCTAAAAAATTATTAAACCCATGTAATCGACCAATTTCTTCAACTAAATCAATTTCACGTGTAATATCATCACTTCGTAAATACGGAACACTAACTTTCCAAGTTAATTTTGATTTATCATAAGTGTGAGTAAATTTCAAACGATTTAAATAATTTGTAATTAAATCAGGTGTTAAATACTCATCATCACTTGATAATTTTTTAATTGGACCTAAAATTTCTGTAATTATTTTATATTGTAATAAAATAGGTTCTGTCTTATATTTTGGGCTTTCTTTAATTGTATGAAGTTGACAAATTAATTTTGGATTAGAAATTCGTAATAAATAAATTAATTTATAAAATGATTCTAATAGATTTGTATTTTTTAAAGACTTTTCATATCTTGCTGATCGATCAGTTCGTAATCCTAAATTTCTAGATTGTTGTCTAATATTTGTTGAATTAAAAATACTACCTTCAATTAATAGAGACTTAGTATTATTCGAATAAGAAAAATCTTTTTTTGGAATCATTCCTGCAATACTTATTGGCAATTCATTAGCTTTAATTATTAAGATTGATTCATTAAGTAAATAATTTATATCATTACTTGCAAAAAATTCTTCATCACTCGTAGCTGTTCTGATTGTTAAATTAAACTTTGATTTATTAAGTGTCGAATAAATTTTATCTAAGTCATAAAATTCAAATGGATAGCCTGTTTCTAATACTATATAATTTTGAAAATCTAATAAACTATTGGTTGGAGTAATTCCTGAACTTACTAATTTATTTTTTATCCATTTAGGTACTGTAAAATCATTTAAATTTTTAACTGTCATTGCTATAAATGTTGAACAGCTTTGTTCATCTTCGATAGTTTCAGATAAATTTTCAATATCTAATTTCCAGCTTAAATTTGTTATAGAATAATTCACTGGTTTAATTGGCTTATCTAGTAAAGCCGCAATTTCATTTGCAATACCTTGAATCGATAAGCTATCAGAACGATTTGCTGTTGCTGATATATCAAGTGCAATTTCTCGTTTATTATTTATATTTAGTTCAAAGATTTCTTCAACTTCAAACCCACCAAGTGTTAATTTTTCAATTAGATAATCCAAATTAACAGTTTCAATATTTACCAATTCGTTAACCCATTTTAATGATGTTTGCATTTTAAAATTATTGAAATTTTTTTATTTAATTTGCTTTAGTAAAAACTAAACCATTAGTTTCACCATACCTTTCCATAAATCTCATAAATCTATCCCAAGCTTTCGGACTTTTCATTATATAAATAGATTCAATAGATTCAGGTTTACCATTTACAAATCGTGCATTTACATCACGTGTTTCTAAAGTTCCTTCTTCATCGATTAAATACATGCCTGTAATTTCACCTTCTTTTGCAGTACTTTTATCCAAAATATTAGGATTTTTAAACCGAAAAGTAGCTGTTCCCGTACTTCCATCTCTAGATCGAGTTAAACGAACATCTGGCAATACTTTCTCATCAAGACCTTTTATAAATTGAATTTTAGCTTCCATAATTCTATCAGTAATTCATAATCGATAAATTATATATGGTTATAGTTTAATCTAATTATGCAAATTATATTAATTAAAAACAACTTTTTCTTTGTTAATTTTCAATCAAATTAAAGATTACCTGAGGTGGCAGGATTCGAACCTGCGAATGGCGGAGTCAAAGTCCACAGCCTTACCACTTGGCGACACCCCATAATTTTTGAATTTGATATACAAATTCAAGTTAAAAAATTTCAATATTGGGCAAGAAGGGATTCGAACCCCTGACACCGTGGTTCGTAGCCACGTGCTCTAGTCCACTGAGCTACAAGCCCAAAATGTAATTCTAAATAAACATATTACTATAAAAATAGTATTTTAGTAAAGTTAAAAAAAAATTTATTAGAATTTAGTTTTAACCTTGCAAAATTACTAATTATTCGATTAACTTAATGGTTTAAATAATCTTATTAATAAACATAAAAAATAATTTAGTAATTATATATGGCAAAAAAAATTTTATATCAAGATAATGCAAGACGAGCTCTTGAACGCGGTATGGAAATAATGGTAGAAGCTGTTTCTGTTACTTTAGGACCCAAAGGTCGGAATGTAGTATTAGAAAAATCTTATGGTTCACCTCAAATTGTAAATGATGGCGTTACAATTGCAAAAGAAATTAAATTAGAAGACCATATTGAAAATACAGGCGTTTCTTTAATTCGACAAGCTGCATCAAAAACTAATGATGTAGCTGGAGATGGTACAACAACTGCGACAGTATTAGCTTATGCAATGGTAAAAGAAGGATTAAAAAATGTTGCTGCGGGGGCTAATCCAATTTCTATTAAATTAGGTATGGAAAAAGCAGCACAATATTTAGTTACTCAGATCAATGAATTTGCACAACCAGTTGAAGATATTCAGTCAATTCAACAAGTTGCTTCAATTTCAGCTGGAAATGATGATATGATAGGATCTTTAATTGCTGATGCCTTAACTAAAGTGGGTAAAGAAGGTGTCATTTCTCTGGAAGAAGGAAAAGGAATTGTTACTGAATTGGAAATTACTGAAGGAATGAAATTAGAAAAAGGTTTTATTTCTCCTTATTTCATAACAAATACTGAAAAAATGGAAGTTCTATATGATAATCCCTATATTCTTTTAACTGATAAACGTATTACATTAGTTCAACAAGATTTATTACCTATTTTAGAACAAATTACTAAAACAAAACGACCACTTTTAATAATTGCTGAAGATGTTGAAAAAGAAGCATTAGCAACACTAATTTTAAATAAATTACGTGGCATTATAAATGTTGTAACAGTTCGAGCTCCAGGCTTTGGTGAATTACGAAAACAAATGTTAGAAGATATTGCTATTTTAACTGGTGGAACTGTTATTACTCAAGACGCCGGATTAAGTTTAGATAATATTCAATTAAATTTATTAGGACAAGCACGGCGAATTATAGTTAACAAAGATACAACAACAATTGTTGCAAATGGACAAACCAATGAAGATATTCAAATTCGTTGTGAACAACTTCGAAAACAAATTAATTTAGCTGATACAGGGTATGAAAAAGAAAAATTACAAGATCGAATTGCCAAATTATCGGGTGGTATTGCTGTAATAAGAGTAGGTGCAGTTACAGAAACTGAAATGAAAGATAAAAAATTACGATTAGAAGATGCGATTAATGCCACGCGAGCGGCAGTCGAAGAAGGAATTGTTCCAGGCGGTGGAGCAACCTTAGCGCATTTATCTGAAAATCTTGTGACATGGGCAAAAAATAATTTAAAAGAAGATGAATTAATAGGAGCAATGATTATTTCAAGAGCAATTTTAGCACCACTTCGACGAATTGCTGAAAATGCGGGTATTAATGGTCCAGTTATTATTGAAAAAGTTCAACAACAAGAGTTTGAGATTGGTTATAACGCAGCAAAAAATACTTTTGGTAATATGTATGAAGAAGGAATTGTTGATCCAGCTAAAGTAACTCGTTCTGGTCTTCAAAATGCAACGTCAATTGCAAGTATGATTTTAACAACGGAATGTATCATTGTAGATGATAGTAAAACTGTAAGTGAATCTTAAATTCACTTACAGTTCTTTGAAATGAATAAATTATAAATCATTTAAATCAGACAATGGATCTGAATTTGATTCATTGTTAACTTTAGATTCTAACATTGCTTTCATAGCTGTTTTTAAATCTTCAACTTGTGATTTTAATGAGTCAAACTTATCATTTTGACTATTTTGTCGAATTTGTTCAATTAATGTTGTAATAGTTTTCTGTTTTTCTTCAGGTATATTTTCTTTCACAAGAGAAAGTTCTTTTTCAGCTTCAAAACATAATGCTTCGGCTTGATTTTTTAAATCAATATTTTCTCGTTTTTCTTTATCAAGAGAAGCATATTTTTCAGCTTCAGCTAACATATTTTCAACTTCACTTTCATTTAAATTTGAAGCCCCTTGAATTGTAACAGATTGTTCCACTCCAGTTTCTTTTTCTCTTGCTTTTACTGATAAAATTCCATCAACATCAATATCAAAAGTAACTTCAATTTGTGGAACACCTCGTTCTGCAGCTGGAATTCCATCTAATCTGAAATTACCAAGACTCTTATTACCTGCAACTAATTCACGTTCTCCTTGTAAAATATGAATTTCTACATTTGTTTGATTATCAACAGCAGTAGAAAACATCTCTGATTTCTTAACTGGAATTGTTGTATTTCTAGCAATAATTTTTGTCATTACTCCACCTAATGTTTCAACACCTAATGATAATGGTGTAACGTCTAATAATAGAATATCTTTCACTTCACCAGCTAAAATACCGGCTTGAATTGCTGCTCCAATAGCAACTACTTCATCAGGGTTAACAGATTGATTAGGCTTTTTGCCCGTTAAAGATTCTACTAATCCTTGAATTGCCGGAATCCGTGTTGAACCACCTACTAATACAACTTCATTAATATCCGATTTATCCAATCTTGCATCGCTTAATGCTTTTTCTACCGGTATACGACAACGATTGATTAGAGTTGCACATAATTTTTCAAAAACTTCTCTTGTTAATTCTTGTTCAATATGTTTTGGACCTGTTTTATCAGCTGTAATAAACGGTAAATGAATTGTTGTTTTATCAACAGTTGATAATTCTATTTTTGCTTTTTCAGCTGCTTCAGTTAATCGTTGTAAAGCTTGGATGTCATCACCTAAATCAATCCCTTCTTTTTGTTTAAAATCATTAATTAACCAATTTACTAAAACATTATCGAAATCATCACCACCTAAGTTTGTATCGCCTGCAGTTGCTAAGACTTCAAAAATACCATCACCTACTTCTAATATTGAAACATCAAATGTACCACCACCTAAATCAAAAACTAAAATTGTTTCATTTTGTTTCTTATCTAGTCCATATGCTAAAGAAGCAGCTGTCGGCTCATTAATGATTCGTAAAACTTCAATCCCAGCAATTTTACCCGCATCCATTGTTGCTTGTCGTTGTGAATCATTAAAATAAGCTGGTACAGTAATTACAGCCTGAGTTACTTCTTGCCCTAAATAATTTGTCGCGTCATTAATTAATTTTCTTAAAACCTGTGCTGAAATTTCTTCAGGACTAAACTCTTTTTTTAATGCAGGACAATTAATTTTAATATTATCATTTTGATCTTTACCTACTTTATAAGGTAATTTTTTTGATTCTTGTGCAATTTCGCTTTCTTTTGACCCAATAAAGCGTTTAACTGAGAAGAAAGTATTCTCAGGATTAATAACGGCTTGACGTTTTGCAATTTGACCTACTAATAATTCTTCCTTTTTAGTATATGCAACAATTGAAGGTGTTGTTCGTAATCCTTCAGCATTAATAATTACACTGGGTTGACCACCTTCAATTGCAGCTACTACAGAATTTGTCGTACCTAAATCGATTCCTACAACTTTTGCCATTTTTTATTCTTTTTTATTAGTTTATATATTTTAAAATTAATTATATATTGATTAGTGGTAAGCTAATGAACCTTAGAAACCGTATTAAAAAATAGTTTTATAACATTGTTTATTTTTCTTAGCTAGACAAGTATAAGTCAATTTTTTAGATTTATAAAAAGAATTCGCTAATTTTAATTAGTTTATTTAGTAATAAAAGTCAAAAAACAACAAGGTTAATAATTATAGAATAAATTTGGAGGAATATTGTGGCTGTAGGTTTATTAGGGAATAAAATTGGGATGACTCAAATTTTTGACGAATCGGGCAATATTATTCCGGTTACAATTTTAAAAGTTGGACCTTGTGTTGTCACACAAGTCAAAACTAAATCAAAAGACGGATATAATTCAATTCAAATTGGTTATGGCAATGTCTCAAGCAAAGCATTGACTCAACCACAATTAGGCCATTTACAAAAATCAGATATTCAACCTTTAAAATATTTAAAAGAATTTCAAACAGCTGAAGAAAATGAATTTTCAATTGGTCAAATCTTAAAGGTTAATTCATTTTCCCCAGGTCAACTTGTAAATATTAGAGGAAAAAGTATTGGGAAAGGTTTTTCTGGTCTTCAAAAACGACACAATTTTGCTCGAGGTCCAATGACTCATGGTTCAAAAAACCATAGAGCACCAGGGTCTATCGGTATGGGAACAACACCAGGTCGTGTTTTACCAGGAAAAAAAATGTCAGGTCAAGTAGGAAATAAAATTACAACAATAAAAAAACTAAAAGTTATTCAAATAAATTTAAAAGAAAACGTTTTAGTTCTTAAAGGATCTGTTCCTGGAAAACCAGGAAATTTACTAAGTATTGTTCCTTCAGAATAGACTAACTCAAGTTACAAAATAAATATAGTGAAATATTAAAGTATGACCATTCAAAAATTTATAACATATAGTCCATTAGACATCAATGGAAAACAATTAACTGAAAGTCATGAATTAAAATTAAATGTTCTTGAAAACTCGGGTAATTATTTATTACATAAAGATATTGTAAGACATTCTAATTCTCAAACACAAGGAACTAGTTCAACAAAAACTCGAAGTGAAGTTCGAGGTGGAGGTCGTAAACCTTGGCGTCAAAAAGGCACCGGCCGTGCTCGAGCAGGTTCTAGTCGTTCACCTTTATGGAAAGGTGGTGGGGTGATTTTTGGACCGAAACCTAAAAAAGTTTTTTTAAAATTAAACAAGAAAGAACGACGATTAGCTTTACAAACTTTATTATATAACAAAAAAAATAATATAATACTTGTCGAAGATTTAGAAAATGGAATTAGTGAACCAAAAACAAAAAATTTTTTAAAAATTTGCGAATACTGTAAAGTTAATTTAGATCAAAAAATTTTAGTAATTGTTTCAAAAAAAACGCTTCCATTAAAATTAGCAACACAAAATCTTAAAAATATTGAATTAATTTCTGCTTCAAATATAAATACTTTAAGTTTGTTAAAAGCAAAACAAATTATTTTAACTCCATTAGCAATCAATGATATAAAGGAGATTTATTGTGATTAATTCTTCTAATTTTTCTCGCAGTAATGCACAAATTATTAAATATCCTATTATTACCGATAAAGCGACACGACTTTTAGAAAATAATCAGTATAGTTTTGTCGTAGATCGTTATTCAGATAAAATTACAATTAAAGCGGCAATTGAATATTTATTCAATGTAACAGTTATCAAAGTGAATACATGTCGTTTACCACGTAAAAAAAAACGTGTTGGAAAATATATTGGTTGGAAACCTCAATATAAAAAAGCAATTGTAACATTATCTGAAAACGATGTAATTAATTTATTTACTGAGAATTAATAAATAAAACAAAATGATATGAGTATTCGTCTTTATAAATCATATACACCAGGTACAAGAAATCGAGCACTTTCAGCTTTCAGTGAAATTACAAAAATTAAACCAGAAAAGAGTTTAATTCAAAAAAATCATCGAAATAAAGGCCGAAACAACCGAGGCGTTATTACTATTCGACATCGCGGCGGCGGTCATAAAAAACGTTATAGAATGATTGATTTCAAACGCAATAAATATGGTATTGAAGGTATTGTGGCATCGATTGAATACGATCCAAATAGAAATGCTAGAATTGCATTAATTCATTATATTGATGGTGAAAAACGATATATGTTACATCCAAGAAATTTAACTGTTGGAGATAGGATTTTTTCTGGTTCTGGTTCACCATTAAATATTGGGAATAGTTTGCCCTTAGAAGAAATTCCATTAGGAACATCAATTCATAATATTGAATTAATTTCGAATCGTGGTGGACAAATCGTTCGAGCAGGTGGAACATCAGCAAAAATTTTAGCAAAAGAAGGAGACTATGTCACATTACGATTACCATCAAAGGAAATTAGATTAATTCGTAAAGAATGTTTCGCTACAATTGGAGAAGTAAGTAACAATGACGCATTTTTAGTACAAAGTGGAAAAGCTGGAAGAAGTCGTTGGTTAGGTAAACGTCCAACAGTTCGTGGTTCAGTTATGAACCCATGTGATCATCCACATGGTGGTGGTGAAGGAAGAACACCAATTGGTCGAACTCGTCCATTAACTCCATGGGGTAAACCTGCATTAGGAATTAAGACAAGAAAGAGAAAAAAACTTAGTGATGCTTATATTCTTCGTCGACGTTCTTAAACTACACTTTAATAATTTAAAAAATTTACAAAAAATATTTTAAAGATGCCAAGATCATTAAAAAAAAGCCCGTTCGTTGCTTATCATTTATTAAAAAAAATTAATCAAATGAATAAGTCTGGTAAAAAAGATACGATTACGACTTGGTCTAGATCATCAACAATTTTGCCAACTATGATTGGATTTACAATTGCTGTTTATAATGGAAAACAGCATGTGCCAATTTTTATTTCAGATCAATTAGTTGGTCATAAACTTGGAGAATTTGTATCTACCAGAAACTTTAAATCTCATATTAAAGCTGATAAAAAGACAAAAAAACGCTAAATAAATTAAGAAATAAATCGAATTTTATCTAAAACTAATAAATATCGATGCAATGAAAAATGGTAAAAAAAACCCCCCGAAAATCAAGTTCCGGACCTAAATCTGGAAAAAGAGGATTTGTATATCCTGATTTTGAATTAACTGCGACTAAATCAAAGACATTTCAAATAAAGTACAAAAAAAAATTATCTACGGTTGCAAAACTCATTTTAAGTAGTTTTCACAATAAATATATCTATTATGCAATTGATGACATTTTATATTCGTTTCAATTAAATTCAACTGAACGAGAAAATCTTTTAGCAATTTTATATTCACCTATTCTTTCATTGCAAAATAGTTTTTCTATTAATTTTTTTGATATTTGGGTTCATGAAATTTACGTTAATGAAGTACCGAAAATTAATAGATTTCTTAAAAATGATTCATTAAATCTTGAGCAATTTAGTTATATAACAATAAAATTTTACTATCGAACTAAATTACCTCCTAAGAAACGAGATTCATTATGGTAATTAAAAATTAGCACTAAAAATTTTTTAGGAATACGCTGATTTTTTGATTAGATTCATGAAAAACTATGAATGTTCAACCTCTAAGTTTTTTAAAAGTTCAATCTTTTGATTGAATATTTATTGAATATTACATATTAAAAATTATTTATGTCAGATAACCAATCAGTCAAAGCAGTAGCTAAATATATTCGTATGTCTCCTCACAAGATAAGACGAGTTTTAGACCAAATTCGAGGCCGTTCATATCAAGAAGCATTAATGATTTTAGAGTTTCTTCCGTACGATGCGGGTGGACCTATTTGGCAAGTAGTTCACTCAGCAGCAGCAAATGCAAAACATAATTATGGATTAGATAAAAAAAAGCTAATTATTGATGAAATTTTTGCGGATGAAGGACCGAAATTAAAAAGAATTAGGCCACGTGCTCAAGGTAGAGCATATAAAATTTTAAAACCAACTTGTCATATTACAGTTATTATGAAAGCAAGTAATTAAAAAACTAAAAAATAAATTTAATTTACAATCAAAGGGATTAATTCTATGGGGCAAAAAACACATCCTTTAGGATTTAGATTAGGTATTACCCAAGAACATAAATCAAAATGGTATGCTAATTTTAATCAATATGCTAATATTTTACAAGAGGATGATAAAATTCGAACGTATATCGATACAATAGCACAAGCAAATAGTATTGCTAATGTTCGAATTAATCGAAATGGATTAAATGATCAAATTCAATTAAATATTGAGACTGGAAAACCAGGAATATTAGTTGGTGAGATGGGTTCTGGACTTGAAAATCTATTAAAGAATATAAAAAAAATATTACCTGAAAATCGTCAACTAACAATTAATGTTTTTGAAGTGGAAAAAGTTGATTTAAATGCTTCTCTTCTTGCTGATTTAGTAGCTGAACAATTAGAAAAACGTATCGCTTTTAGACGTGCCATTCGGGAAGCTTTACAACGAGCTCAAAAACAAAATGTTAATGGAATTAAAATTCAAGTTTCTGGACGCTTAAATGGTGCTGAAATTGCTCGAAGTGAATGGATTCGCGAAGGTCGTGTACCGTTACAAACTTTACGTGCTGATATTGATTATGCAACTCAAGAAGCAAATACAATTTACGGTGTTTTAGGAATTAAAGTTTGGTTATTTAAAAATGAAATATTATCAAAATAAAAAGATTTTCAATAGTTAAAAAAGATTATACTTTATTAAATTAATTTGTTATGTTAAGTCCAAAAAGAACAAAATATAGAAAACACCATCGTGGACGTATGCGCGGGCAAAAGACTCGTGGAAATGAAATTTGCTTTGGAAATTTTGCCTTAAAAGCATTAGAACCAAATTGGATAACATCACGTCAAATTGAAGCAGCTCGACGAACAATTACACGTTATACAAAACGTGGAGCTTCATTATGGATTCGAATTTTTCCTGATAAAACTGTAACAGCTCGGGCTGCTGAATCAAGAATGGGTTCTGGTAAAGGAGCTGTTGATTATTGGGTAGCGGTTGTAAAACCAGGAACAATTATTTTTGAAATTGGTTCTGTTCCTGAAGAAGTTGCTAAAAGTGCATTAAGTTTAGCAGCTTATAAATTACCACTAAAAACAAAATTTATTATTAAAGACAATATTAAATAAAAAGAATATGAGTGTACCTAAGTTTACTGATATTATTTCACTTTCAAATGTAGAAATATCGGAAGCAATTATTGAAACTGAAAATCAATTATTTAATTTACGTTTTAAGAAAGCTACTCGTCAAAATTTTAAATCACATGAAATAAAATTTTCAAAACGTCGTTTAGGTCAATTAAAAACACTTTTAACATCAAGATTAGAAAATCTCGAAAAAAAAAGAAACTAACAACTTAATCGCGAATTAAAATCAAATGGTAAAAAATTATACTATTCAATAGAAATTAAAGGAGTTTTTAATGCCAGTCAAACAAGAAATTGGTATTGTAATTAGTAATAAAATGGAAAAAACTATTGTGGTAAAAATTGAAAACCGATATTCACATCCAATTTATTCTAAAACATTAGCAAAAACTAAAAAATATTTAGCGCATGATGAATTAGAAACATGTAATATTGGTGACCAAGTATTAGTTGAAGAATGTCGTCCATTAAGTAAAAGAAAACGTTGGAAGTTAATAAAAGTTATTTCAAAATCATCGTTAATAAGTTAAATGATATTTTTATGATTTATCCTCAAACAATGTTAACAGTAGCCGATAATACGGGTGCTAAAAAAGTTATGTGTATTCGAGTATTAGGTGGGAGTAAAAAATACGCAAAAATTGGTGATACAATTATTGCAGTAGTTAAAGAAGCTATTCCTAATATGCCAATTAAGCGTTCTGATATCGTTCGAGCAATCGTTGTAAGAACTAAAAAAACAATTCGACGTCCAGACGGAATGTATATTCGATTTGATGATAATGCAGCTGTCATTGTAAATATGGACAATAATCCTCGTGGAACTCGTGTGTTTGGACCAGTTGCACGGGAAATTCGTGACAAGAATTTTTCTAAAATTGTTTCCTTAGCGCCGGAGGTTTTATAAATGCCAAAAAGCAAAAAAATTCATGTAAAAGTCGGGGATATCGTTATAATTATATCTGGATTTCATAAAAATGAAACAGGTGAAATTATCAGAATTAATAAAAAAACAGGAAAAGTTCTCGTAAAAGGAATTAATTTCAAGTTTAAACATGTGAAACCAAATACAGAAAATGAAATTGGAGAAATTAAACAATTTGAAGCTCCAATCCATCATTCAAATGTGAGATTAAATTTAAAAGAAGTATCTTAATATGCTAAATCAACATTCATTAGAAGAAATTGCTGATATTCATAATTTACTTAGAGATATCAAAATAGAATACAATGAGGGAATCAAGCCAATTTTAATAAAAAATAGTCAAAAATTATTTCAGAATCCTCATACGGTTCCAAAATTAAAAAAAATTCAAATTAATCGTGGACTTGGCTTAGCTGCTCAAAATACTAATGTTTTAAAAAAAAACATTGAAGAATTTGAACGAATCACGGGACAAAAACCAGTTATTACAAGAGCTAAAAAAGCTATTGCTGGATTTAAAATTCGAGAAAATATGGAATTAGGGTTAAGTGTAACATTGCGCGGTCAAAAAATGTATACATTTTTAGCCAAATTAATCTTTTTTACATTTGCTCAAATTCGTGATTTTCGTGGTTTATCTTTGAGAAGTTTTGATAAAGCTGGAAATTACACATTTGGTTTAAAAGAACAATTAATATTTCCAGAAGTTGAATATGAGGAAGTGGAACAAACACAAGGTTTTACAATTAATATCGTTTTAGAAAATTCTTTACCAAGTTATAGATCAAAATCTATTGATAAAATTTTAAACGGAATGATTTTATTGAAATTTTTACGTTTTCCATTAAATGATTACGGATATTATGATAAATATTCATCAATTATAGAAATTAATCAAGCTTGGGATAAGAAAAAACATTTAAAACGTAAACGTTGGTCGCAAGAATAAAAAATGAAAAAATTTATTAGGTAAGGAGAAAATTTTGGTAAACGACACAATTTCAGATATGTTAACAAGAATTCGAAATGCTAACATGGTAAAACATCAAATTGTTCAAATCCCATCAACAAAAATATCTTTAGCTATTACAGAAATTTTAAAAGAAGAAGGATATATTGAGGATTTCGAAACTTATAGTGAAAATAATAGAAAGTATTTATTACTTTCGTTAAAATATATGGGAAAATCTCGAAACCCCGTTATTTGTAAAATTAAACGAGTTAGTAAACCTGGTTTAAGAGTTTATTCAAATGCTAAACAATTACCAAAAATTTTAGATAATTTAGGTATTGCCATTATTTCAACATCAAAAGGACTAATGACAAATCTAAAAGCTAAAGAGCTTGGAATTGGAGGCGAAGTTCTATGTTATATTTGGTAAATACAAGGAGTTTCTAAAATGTCACGTATCGGTAAATTGTCAATTCGATTGCCAGACACCGTTAATGTCAATTATAGTGAATCAGAAGTTACGGTAAAAGGTAAATTTGGAACATTACAAACAAAAATTCCAAATACTATTAGTATTAAACAAGATAATAATAGCCTACAAGTAAACTTAAAATCTGAAGCACGTAGTGATCGATCATTACATGGTTTATATAGAACACTAATTAATAATATGGTTATTGGAGTTTCAGAACAATTCCAATTAACACTTATATTGAAAGGGGTTGGTTATCGAGCAGCAGTTCAAGGTAAAGAAATTGTTTTAAACTTAGGTTATAGTCATCCTGTTAAAATTGAGATTCCAAAAGACATTTCAGTTGAAGTTACTCAAAATACAACTATTAATTTAAAGTCATGTGATAAAGAATTATTAGGTTTATTTGCATCTAACATAAGAGCTTGGCGGCGTCCTGAACCCTATAAAGGTAAAGGAATTTTATATCAAGGTGAGCAAATTATTCGTAAAGCGGGAAAATCTGCAAAATAATCTCTTTTTTTAACTCTATCTTTAAATAGTTAATCTAGAAAAACTTATAATTTATGGAGTAAAATGTTTTTACCTTTTTAAAAAAATTAAAAATTATAACTATGAAACTTTCAAAACGAACTTTGTTAAAATTGAAAAATAAAAATAAAAAATTAAAACCCGAAAAATATAAACAACTAAAGCGTGAAGCTTTACGCGGTCAAATTAAAGGAACTTTAGAAAGACCAAGATTATCAGTTTATCGTTCAAATGAAAACATTTATGCACAAATCATTGACGATACAAATTCTAAAACTTTACTTGCTTGTTCTACATTAGATCGTTCCATGAAACTTTATATTGCAAATGGACGAACATGTGATGCTTCTCGATTAATAGGAGAAAAATTAGCAGAGTTAAGTTTAAAAAAAAATATTAAAAAAATTGTTTTTGATCGAGGTCCATATTTATATCATGGACGAATTAAGGCTTTAGCTGATGGAGCAAGAGCAGGTGGTCTTCAATTTTAAATAAAAATTTGTAACTAAGTATACAGGTTAAATATATTTTATGAGTAGCGATTTAAAAAAATTAAATAAATTAAAAAAGAATTCTCGACGCGTTCAAGAACCTAAATTAGCTGAACGATTAATAAAAATTAGTCGAGTTTCGAAAGTAACCAAAGGTGGAAAAAAATTGAGTTTCCGTGCAATTGTAGTAGTAGGTGATGAAAATGGACAAGTTGGGGTTGGTGTTGCAAAAGCTGATGATGTGGTAAATGCTTTTAAGAAAGCAAAAAGTGATGGTCGTAAGAATTTGATTAAACTTCCTATCACAAAATCATTAAGTATTCCACATGAAGTGGAAGGTATTTTTGGTGCTTGCAAAGTCATTATGCGACCTTCAATCGAAGGTTCAGGGGTTATTGCAGGTGGTGCTGTTAGAATTGTATTAGAAGTAGCAGGAGTAAAGAACGTAATTGCAAAACAATTAGGATCAAATAATTTATTAAATAATGCTCGTGCATCAATTTGTGCATTGGAAAATTTAACAACGAAATCTCAAGTATCAAAAAAAAGGAACTTAGATTTAAAATAATTTAGTAAAAGTAAATATCAATTAAAAATAAAACAGTGAAAATCAATAAAGATATTAGAGATATTATATTAAAACGATTATTGATAAGTCTTGGAATATTATTACTAATTCGTATCGGCACTTTTCTTCCGGTTCCAGGAATTAATCATACTGAATTAGCATTTTATCTTCAAAGACACTCTGTAACTCGCAATTTAGTAAGTACATTTTCTGGTGATGATACTTTTGTAATTGGATTATTTACCTTAAATATATTTCCCTATATTAATGCATCAATTTTGGTTCAATTAATATTAGGATTTTCACCTAAACTTTCGAAATTACAAAAAGAAGGTGATCTTGAAGGACGTCGGAAAATTAATCGTTTAACCCGTTTTATTACACTAATTTGGGCTGTTATTCAAAGTTTAAGTCTTGCTTTTTATTTAAAACAAGTATTATTCGATTGGAATTATTTTTTAGCGGTTGAAATTGTTATTTGGTTAACAACTGGTGCGATGATAGTATTATGGTTAAGTGAATTGATCACGGACTATGGTTTAGGAAATGGTGCATCCTTGTTAATTTATACAAATATAATTTCAAGTCTGCCCAATATTTTCAGTAAAATACTCGCTGAAGATAATGGAAATTTTTCTCTTTCATCATTATTAGGAATTGGTTCTTTACTATTTATTTCTTTGTATGGAATTATATTTTTACAAGAAGGAGTTCGAATTATTCCATTACTTTCATCGAAACAATTAAATCAAGTATCATCACAAGATTCTCTAGCAACAAAGAATTATATTCCATTACGTTATAATCAAGCTGGTGTTATGCCAATTATTTTAACTACTGCAATTTTAGTTGTCCCAAATTATATCAGTAATTTAGGTTTATTACCTCAAATTAATTTTTCAATAAATTTTGAGTCATTAAAATTTATTTATTGGATTGGATACTTTTTATTAATCTTGGTATTCAGCTCATTTTATTCAACAATTGTTTTAAATCCAAAAGACATTTCTGATCAATTACAAAAAATGGCAGTTACAATACCAGGAATTCGACCAGGAGTTCAAACCACTTTTTATTTAAAACAAGTAATGAAACGAGTAACTTTAGTAGGAGCAACAATGCTTGCCACTTTAGCAACATTCCCAAATGTTATCGAATCAACGTTAAATATTACAAGTCTTAATGGACTAAGTATCACTTCATTATTAATTTTAGGTGGTGTTGTTTTAGATTTGGGTAGAGAAGTTAAGAATATCTATTATTCTAACATTTATAACAATATGTATCAATCAAATAAGAATTAGTATTTAAAAATTTCAAATGAAAGTTCGTCCTTCAGTTAAAAAAATGTGTGATAAATGTCGCGTAATTAAACGACATGGAAGAATTATGGTAATTTGTCCAAATCCAAAACATAAGCAACGTCAAGGATAATATTTTAAAGGAGTTTAGAAAATGGTCAGATTAGTTGGTGTTGATTTACCGAGAAAAAAACGAATCGCATATGCACTTACCTATATTCATGGTATTGGTCTCACATCTGCAAAAAAAATTGTTGAAATGGCAAATATTGACCCTGAAACAAGAAGTGATGATTTAACTACTGAAGAAACAATAGCATTACGTCAAACATTAGAAAATAGCGATTTAAAACTTGAAGGTGATTTAAGACGATTTAATGGTTTAAATATTAAACGGTTAAATGAAATCAATTGTCATCGAGGAAAAAGACATAGAAACAGTTTACCAGTTCGTGGACAACGAACTCGAACAAATGCTCGCGCAAGACGCGGGGTAAAAAAAACTGTTACGGGTAAGAAATAAGAAAAAATAATTTTATTTGTAATATCTTTATATGCCAAAAACAATTAAAAAATCAACTAGTAAAAGAGATAAAAATAGCTTTACAAATGGTATTGTTCATATTCAGTCAACTTTTAATAATACTATAGTAACAATTACTAATTTAACTGGGGATACCATTTCATGGGCTTCAGCAGGAAGTTCGGGATTTAAAGGAGCACGAAAAAGTACACCATTTGCTGCTCAGACCGCCGCTGAAAAAGCAGCTTTAGAAGCTTTAAGTACTGGAATGAAAAGTGTTGAGATCTTAGTAAAAGGGCAAGGATCAGGACGTGAAACAGCAATTCGAGCAATTGAAGGAGCAGGATTTAATATTTCTTCAATTCAAGATATCACAGCAGTTCCACATAATGGATGTCGACCTCCAAAACGACGTCGGGTTTAGAAAAAATTTTTATTTCTAATTAAATTAAATTAAATTATGAATAATATTTCTATTAAGTGTCTTAAATCAGAAAAAATTCAGTCAGGTATTTGTCATGGACAGTTTTTAATTAATTCTTTAAGACCTGGACAAGGAATAACAATTGGAAATCAATTAAGACGAGTACTTTTAGGTGATTTAGGTGGAGTTGCAATTTCGGCAGTTCGAATTGCAGGTGTAACTCATGAATTCTCAACAATTCCTGGTGTTCGAGAAGATATTCTTGAAATTTTATTAAACTTAAAAGGAATTGTTTTTAAGAGTCAAATACAAGATATACAATTTGGACGTTTAAAAATTCAAGGACCAAATGTGGTAACGGCAAATTTAATTCAATTGCCACCCAATTTAGAAATTGTAAATCCAAATCATTATATCGCAACAATTTCTACATCAAATATTCTTGAAATCGAGTTTAAATTTGAATATGGAATTGGGTATAAGTTAGCATCACAAACTTTTTCGGATGAAGCTGATAATTATTTACAGCTTGATACAATTTTTATGCCAGTTCAAAAAGTAGATTTTAAAATAGAAAATGTTTATGATGCTACCAATAATATTACAGAACAGGTAGTTCTTGATATTTGGACAAATGGTAGCATTTCTCCTAATGATGCCCTAGAATCAGGAGTTCAAATTATTATTGACTTATTTACTTTATTAATTAACAATAAAGATACAAATGATAATAATCAATTAGAAAGACAAACTCGATCAGTTAGTATTGAACCATATACTAATATTGCAATTGAAGAATTACAATTATCTGTTCGAGCATATAATTGTTTAAAAAAAGCTCAAATAAATACCGTTGGTGATCTATTAGAATATTCTCCCGAAAAGTTACAAGAACTTAAAAATTTTGGTCGAAAATCAGCGGATGAAGTTTTTTCTACATTAAAAAATAAATTAGGTATTATTTTAAAGTAATGAATGGTTTGATTTATAACTTTTTAATTAACCAAGATTTTTCATTATTTATTTTTAACAAAAATTATGAATTCATTAAATAAAACATTTTTACCTACCAAAAATTACAAAAATCGTAATTGGTTCATTATTGATTGTAAAGGACAAAAATTAGGCCGACTTGCAACAATAATTGTTGCTTTATTAAAAGGCAAAGTAAAACCAAATTATTACCCATCTATTGATATGGGAGATTATATTATTTTAATAAATGCTGATTCAATTATTTTAAACGAAACTAGTAAACATTATATTGTTAATAAACCAGGTCGACCTGGACATTCTTTAAAAATTAAAAATGTTTTAGATTGTTTACCAAAATTAACAATTGAACGAGCTGTCAAAGGTATGTTATCGGCAACCGAAACTAAACGATTAATGAAGCGATTAAACATTTATAATGGTCAAAATCATCCTCATAAAGCTCAAGTTCCTATTGAAATTGACATTGCAACTTTCGGCTTAAGAACACAATTTATTAACAATAATATTCAACTTACTTAATTAAGTGAAAATATAAAAAGACTACATTTGAAGAAATAATGATAAATAAAAATTTTTATTAATAAAGTCTAGGATATAAAAATAAAAATTTAAAATAAAAACAATATATTTATAGATATTTAAATTTATGATAAAGTTAGTTTTTCAAAAAGACAATATTGGTTTAGGAAAACGAAAACAAGCAACTGCACGTGTTTTTCTAGTTCCAGGAGAAGGAAATTTAATTATTAATAAAATTTCTGGTGAAAAATATTTACAGTATAATGATAGCTACTTAAATTTAGTTTGGGCACCTTTAGAAAAATTAAGCTTAGACAAAAATTTTGATGTTATAGTATTAGTCAAAGGTGGTGGACTTACAGGACAAACAGAAGCTATCCAATTAGGAATTGCAAGATTATTATGTAAAATGAACAAAGAAAATCGTCCTATTTTGAAACCATTTGGATTTTTAACTCGTGACTCACGAATTAAAGAACGTAAAAAATATGGTTTAAGAAAGGCGAGAAAAGCTCCACAATACTCAAAACGTTAATTTTTATAAAATATGCCAAAATCTGATATACATCCTACATGGTTTCAAAATACACCAGTTATATGTGATGGAAAATCACTTTGTTTAATTGGTTCAACAAAAAAGGAATTACAAGTTGATATTTGGTTAGCTAACCATCCTTTTTATACTGATTCACAAGTTCTTATTGATACGGAAGGTCGAGTTGAAAAATTCATGAAAAAATATCAATTAGATACTACTGATTAATAATTTGTCAAATTTATTCATAAGAAATTTATGCCAACTATACAACAATTAGTTCGTTCAAGACGTGTTCAAATAAAAAAAAAGACAAAATCTCCGGCACTTGTTAATTGTCCTCAACGTAGAGGGGTTTGTACTCGTGTTTATACAACAACACCTAAAAAACCGAATTCAGCAATTCGAAAAGTAGCACGTGTACGTTTAACATCAGGATTTGAAGTTACAGCTTATATTCCAGGAATTGGCCATAATTTACAAGAACATTCTGTAGTTTTAATCCGTGGTGGTCGAGTAAAAGACTTACCTGGAGTTCGTTACCATATTGTTCGAGGTGCTTTAGATACAGGTGGTGTTAAAGATCGAACACAAGGTCGTTCAAAATATGGAGTAAAAAAACCAAAATCTGACAAATAATAATAATACATAAATTAAGAATTTTAAATAATTAAAATTCTTAATTTATATTCATAACAAAAAAAGATTTATAAATTATATTATTTATATTATGTCTCGTCGAAATATTTCAAAAAAACGTTTCCCACAAGCCGATTCGATTTATAATAGTTACTTAGTTAGTTTACTTATTACACGAATTTTAAAATCCGGAAAAAAAACTATTGCTAAAAGTATAGTTTATCAAGCATTTGAGATTATAAAGAAAAAAACAAACGAAGATCCATTAACAATTTTCGAAAAAGCTATACGGAATGCCAGCCCTGTTGTAGAAGTCAAAGCTCGTCGAGTTGGAGGTTCTACATATCAAGTACCTGTTGAAGTGAGTGGATTCCGAGCAACAAATTTATCTTTACGTTGGATTATCCAATATTCTAATCAACGAACTGGAAGAAGTATGTCAATTAAATTAGCTAACGAAATTATTGACACAGCAAATGATATCGGTAATACTATTAAAAAAAAGGAAGAAACTCATAAAATGGCTGAAGCGAATAAAGCTTTTGCACATTTTAGATATTAATTTCTAATATATCCAAATTCTCGCTAAAAGCTTACGGATAAAAATATAATTTTTTTAACATTTAGAGGAATTTAATAATGGCACGTGAAAAATTTGAACGTACAAAACCACACGTTAATATTGGTACAATTGGTCATGTAGACCATGGAAAAACAACTTTAACTGCGGCAATCACTGCAACGTTAGCATTAGACGGAAACGCAGTATTTAAAGATTATGGTGAAATTGATGGTGCGCCAGAAGAACGTGCACGTGGTATTACAATTAATACTGCCCATGTTGAATATGAAACTGAAAATCGTCATTATGCTCACGTAGATTGTCCAGGTCACGCAGATTACGTGAAAAATATGATTACTGGAGCAGCTCAAATGGATGGAGCTATTTTAGTTGTTTCAGCTGCAGATGGTCCAATGCCACAAACACGTGAACATATCTTATTATCAAAACAAGTAGGTGTTCCAAATATTGTAGTATTTTTAAACAAAGAAGATCAAGTTGATGATGCTGAATTATTAGAATTAGTAGAATTAGAAGTTCGTGAATTACTTTCTGCTTATGATTTCCCAGGTGATGATATTCCAATTTGCCCTGGTTCAGCTTTACAAGCAATTGAAGCGATTGGATCAAATCCAGAAATTCGCCGTGGTGATAATCCGTGGGTGGATAAAATTTATGCATTAATGGATGCAGTGGATGAATATATTCCAACACCAGAACGTGACACAGAAAAAACATTCTTAATGGCGATTGAAGATGTTTTCTCAATTACAGGCCGTGGTACTGTTGCAACAGGTCGTATTGAACGTGGTGTTGTAAAAGTTGGTGAAAGTGTTGAAATTGTTGGTATTACTGACACACAGACAACAACAATTACTGGAATCGAAATGTTCCAAAAAACATTAGAAGAGGGATTTGCGGGTGATAATGTCGGTATTTTATTACGTGGTGTTACCCGTGAAAATATTGAACGTGGTATGGTATTAGCTAAACCTGGTACAATTACACCACATACAAACTTTGAATCAGAAGTTTACGTTTTAACAAAAGACGAAGGTGGACGTCATACACCATTCTTTACTGGTTATAGACCACAATTTTATGTAAGAACAACAGATGTAACTGGTGCAATCACACAATTTACAGCAGATGATGGATCAATTGTTGAGATGGTAATGCCAGGTGATCGCATCAAAATGACAGCAGAATTAATTTATCCTGTCGCAATTGAGGAAGGTATGCGATTCGCAATTCGTGAAGGCGGTCGTACTATTGGTGCAGGTGTAGTTTCTAAAATTGTTAAATAATTAAAAATTTTTATGGAAATCAAAACGAATGCAAAAATTCGTGTAAGATTAGAATCTTTCGATCATGAACTCCTAGTTTCTTCATGTCAAAAGATCGTTAATATTTTACAAAATACTCCATTATCTTCAATTGGAGTAGTAACATTACCAACTCAGAAACGGATTTATTGTGTCTTACGGTCACCTCATGTTGATAAAGATTCAAGAGAACATTTTGAAATTCGAATTCATAAACGAATTTTAGAAATTTATTATGATTCAGAAATACCAATCGTTGATTTATTATCAAAAGCAGATTTGCCTTCTGGAGTTTTTTATCGACTTTGTTTATCATAACAACAACTTTTATTCAATCATTAGTATTAAATAGTACTAATGATTGAATAAAAAGAAACTAATATTTTTTAATTTTATTTCATGCTTTAGGAGTAATTTTTTCAAATTAATTTAAGTTTTATATTCTTTCTTATCTAGAATTGTTTTAATTACAGGTATTAGATTTCTAAATATTATAAAATTGAAATTTTGGGTGCCTATTAATTTAACAGAAAATTCTGATAATAAGAAATATTTAATTTATCTAAATATTGAAATTTGAAAGAAATATAATCGATACTTAATTCTTTGGATTCAAAAGTGAATTTATTTTGAGTCATTTTTATTTCTCCTGGATATAAGACCGATACGACTATATAATTGCCTCTTTTGTACCCCCAGAAGATGAGGTTCGAATCCCTTCTTTTAAATATTTCAATATTCATCAAAATGGAAAAAATTCATCCAAAAATAAACTCTTTACTTAATTTTCACAATCAAGATTTACGAATAGATTATATTTCTTTGAAAATATTCACTCAAAATTATACGAATGGATTAATCGATTATCTCTTTCAAATAGGTTTTAATTGTTTTGAACAATCCGGTCAAAATATTCAAAATAAATTTTTTGCAAAGCTGCCACTAATCAATTCTGCAGTGATTGTCTACTTGTAATCGTCTACCTTGACAAAGTTGCGGAATAAGTTGACGCGCACTTTTATGACTCATTACATAATTACTTCCCCGACCGGGCTGCTGCATTATTGAAGCCATGAACGTTTTCATGAACTTACTCGCTGGTGTTTAAAATCCATCTGCATACGGAATTCGTATAGACTGTTTTTTATTAATATTTTTATTTTGCTTCTGTCTCCAACACCAGTGTGGGTCCATGTGTGGGAGTGGAGCAATAAATCCTTCATTCTCTCTTCTCCTTCCCCCTTTTCCTTGAACTACGTCAAATAAGTATCCTAGTAGAATATAGAATACAGACTATAACTCTAGCTAAATCTGCTAAAAAATTTCCAGTACTTGGGAAATCACCAGCCCGAATTCGTAATAATTTTGGTAAAGTTGAGACAAGCAATCTAACTTTTTTACTGCTATTTGAAATTAATATTCCTTCAATTGTGACTATAATAAACTCGAATACAGTAAAAGTTGAGAAGATTTATCAGGTGACTCTCTAGACTTATATTTTGACAAGAATAAATTTTAAAGCCTACTTTTATCAATCAGACTTTAAAATTTATTCTTAATTTTTTTCTGTAATTCCAAATCTTATTAACGTATTCTTATCAGATACAATTCCAAATATTTCAAAGTCTGGTTGCATTTTTTTTATTTTTTTCCGTAACCCTGAACCATCATTTAACGTATCTATCTGAAATTGTTCTTCAAACTTTTTTATCGCTCTTTAGAAATTAAAATTTTTCCAACGACTTTCAGAATCGTTTTCTATTTGTATTTTGATTTGACGTTCAAAATATTCAGTTATTGTTTCACCCTCAATTTCATGATTTGACTTCCAATCATCAATGGCCGAAAGAATCATTTTTGTTTTCAATTTAGTCAAATTCATTTCTTCAGTATGACATTTTTTTTCTAATGCTGTTTTATGGTCAGCTAACTCTTCTTTTGATAATCAATCAATGACTGGATCAACGGAATTTTCAAGATTTCTATTAAAAAATTAATCAAAATCTTTTCTTAAAATATTTATTAAAATATTCAATATCACCTTCTGGCTTCACTTTCCTTGCTTAAAATTAACTTTTATTTTCCATTAAGTCAATATAGAAAATTAATTGATTTTCGGAATCAAAACCAAAAACACACCTTGGATAGCGTAGAAAGTTGTCTGAAATCGAAGAATAAATGCCTCTGAGAGGATAGTTGACTCTTTGATCAACTGAATAGAAATATTTGATAGATTCCTATTCACAATTATCTAATTTAGGGTAGAATTCAAAATTCTTAAGGTTTCGCTAAAATCGTAGTTAAAACTAAAACTCCAAACAGGGCTTTTTTCTCACCGTATTTGAAGTTTTAGATTCTTAAATTTTTATCTAATTCTATATAACTTCTCTAAACTCGCGACTAAATCTGATTTCTTTTTTGAGCTTGTAATTGATTAAATACAGCTATATCAATATCAGTTGCGAAATGGTATAATTTCAACCAATAACCTTCTGGCTGATCATTCATGTAAGCTTTGATTGCTTCTTGGATAATCTCCTTGGTTAATTTTTGAACAATAATCCAAGGAAGACCAAGACCATAGAAATTTACTTTGTCTTTTTCCATTAAATATTGTAAGTTTTTTGGTGTTCCTACAATAATTGTTAAAGTAAATCCATCTTGTAACGTCACAAACACTTAAATGTTTGAATTGAAAATGTCTTCAACTTCTTTTAAATGATTTTCATCTAATTCAATTGAAAAACCACTATCTTTTTCGCCCATTTTATTTTTCTTTTTTTCCATGTAGTTCTAAGACTCTTTTTATTACAAATTGTTGATTCGGTTTATCTTTACTTGATTGACCAAGAATTTCTATAATATCACCAGGGCGTTCTCGAGCATAAACTCGCCCACCTTTTACCCCACGATACTAGTAAATCTTATAATCAATATGTTTACGACCAATTCCAGGATTTTTATTTCCTTTTGCTAATTCAACTTTCAGATGATTGATATCTTTATTAACTTTATCATTCTTAGAAGGTTTTTCTCCTGCTCTTACTAAACCAGGATCTTCTTCAATTCTAGAAACTAATATTTTTTTATTTCCTGGTTGTGGTGATTGACCCCCACCTCTTACTGTTTTAGCCGTCCGTTCTGTTAAAATTGAAGTTGAATTATTAGGTATCGAAGTTTCAATTACTTCCCCAACTTTATCTTCAGCTAAAATTACTTGTTGATCATTACTTTCCAATTGATTCGAAAGTACTTTTTCAATTGAAGTTTGATTATTGAATTTAGGCCTATACACGTCAGTTTAGTCTACTTCTCGATTAGTAGGAAATAGAACCGATACAGTTCCTGCTATTATATTATAGCAGCTAGTGCCAAAAATACGGCTAATTTAGCCAAACCTTTTTTATTCGATCGACGATAAACATAAACGATAATAAAAATTCTATCGATAAT